CATTATGAAAGATTATTAGAGATTATTTGGAACGAGAGGTGAAACAGCTAAAAAAGAAAAAAAAATAGATATATATATATCGCTTCGCGCCTGCTTCTCTTTTCATCCAATGAGCCTTTAGGGCTCTGCTCCCAAAGCCATTGGAAAGGCCGCAGGTTGTCAGTTCAGTTCTTTTACGCTCATGCTCCTGGTAGCAAGTGGTGAAGGGCTCGAACGTACGAATCGTTCGGCCCTAAGGTGCCAAAACATCTAGATTTTTTGGGCGCAGCCCTGTTGGCTACGCCAACAAAGTGCAGCCAAAATAGATTGTTTTTCCCAAAAAATCCCAGCACCGAAAAATTAAAAAACAAATAAGATCAAAAAGGCCATCATTAAGGCAAACAAAGCAATAGCTTCTGTTAAAGCGAAACCTAAAATGGCATAACCAAATAATTGCTTAGCCAATGATGGATTTCGCGCAACAGAATGAGGTTGGATAGGGGGTCATTTTCATATCGCCCTTCGCGGCGAGAAGAAGGTACCCATGATACGCAACTCCCCCCCCTAAGAACCGTACGTGATAGTTGCCCATCATACGGCTCCTCTTTTTTCATATCTTACGTGATTTCGAAGAAAAAGAAAAAATGTAAATTTTTTACGGGCTCTCTTAGGCTTTTCGGAACAATTATATATAGGCTAATACCTTCCAGTGTTTTCATTGTCGGTTTCGCCCTTTATCCGAGTCAGATTCCAGCTTATCTCAAGCTGCTATCAGTATGTTGAAGTCCGATATGATCTCCATCAGGTTCTCCTACTTCCCATTAGGTTCACGCGTAAGATTGAAGAATTTTGCCAGGCAAGCAGCACAAAAAACAGTCTTTTTTTTTCGCTTTCTTCTGGTAAAAAGCCAGAACTACATTCCTCGCCAGAGAAAGAATCTGGACCTGCGGCCTTTTCTGTGGGAGGTTTTCTATTCATCCCCGAATGTATATCTCTGTCACCAGGATTACCATTCTCGTAGCTGTCATCTCTGTCGACCCGCCCAGCCTGTTCAGTGCTTTCTAAGCCTAACCGACGTTAGTCGGCGACCACAGGTCGTTCATTCCCCCCCTAGGGGCTCCCTCTCACCGTCGATTCTCGGTATACTCAAGTAAGGGCGGCAACCTGTGATGAGAATAATCCCCCCTAGTTTATAAGAGCGGCTATTGTCGAGATTCGTCCGCCTACACTTAAACAAGCCACTTCCCTAACTCCGCGGCATTGCCAGCTCTTCGCGAGTCGGCGGGAGTTGGATTACTGCCCAAGGCCCCGGCAGAACGCAGAGCGTCATCGGGTTTCAGATGCGAAGCTCCGCACATCGAAGAATTCCGATAGGGTGCTTTTCTCCCCCCCGGTCAGAACCACACGTGCAAGTTTCTTCGCATGTGGCTCGTCCATGGCAAAATTTTTCAGCTTTTGCGGCTTCTTGCCGTATAAGCACTACTAGTCCTCTCTGCACAGGGACACACGGCTACTATGCGATTCCATCCCTCCTCTTCCGCGTGCACCTCATAACTATGGCATTTGCAGCATAGTGTGATCTACTTTCTAGATTCGGCTATGGCTACTTTGACAAGAGCCCTTTGGTCTTTGGGTCCTAAGTGATGTAGTGCAAGCTGGTTTGTGCTACTGCACAAGTTGGATCCATCCGTGTATTGTGAGTAATCTGCCCGGCTGTAGCCATGCTTCACTCTAGAATAAGGTTCTTCGAGTGTAGTTATCTCACTAAGTAAAGCGGGGCTTTGATTTTATGTGAAACTTTTCTAGATTTTTCGGGGAAATGAGTAGTATATTGACGCGACCTTCTGCCCCTTCTTTGTGATCTGCAGGTTCGGACCAAATTTGTAGAAAACAGCCTCCGCCGGCTGTAGGCTATGCTATCTGGCTAAAGTTAGAGCGTGGGAGGCGCCACCGGTCTGCCGCGCTTTTTATTGGCGTTAGTTTCAGTAGTTGCTTTCGCTGATTCTTGCTACCCTTTACAGACGCGGGCATGCCCGCGTCTGTAAAGGGTAGCACATTACCATTTACAGCCCTTTCCTCAAAATTTTTCACGTTACGGGCATTGTCGCATGCACGACTTGCTTTGCCCAGTGTATCCTCCGGAGTACCTATGGCTGATCTGTCACCCATTTATTTTTAGTTTATACCTCGGCTCTTTGACTGGCATGTACCCAAGTGTTAACCTTAAAGGGTCTATTGGGGTGATCCCTCGCTTTCACGTTTGGGTGCTTGCTCGTGGTTTAGGTTAGTGAGCGGTTTTTCATGCTTCTCGCAGTTTCCCCCGGAGGGTTGTTCGCACCAAGAATTTAGTTGGGCCTTGGAGCCTTCCGGGCCACCTTTGTCGGAAGGGGTAACGCTTGACCCTGACGCACTCGTGATAACCGTGCCACGAAACTTAACCAGGCCCCATGCTATGGTTCCCTGCGGTCTGTTTCCGCTACGGGTTAGGGGACCGCCCAGGCGATAATCTATTGACCTTCGCTGATCCAAACGCGCTCTAGCGAGGCGCACACTAAATACGTTTCCAATACCTATAGCAGCTCCCGCTAAAGCAATGGTAGCTGCTCCTGCTCCGATGTTAACCTAAGCCACTCTATTGCTGACGCAGCTCGGCTTCCGAACCGTACGTGAGCCTACGGCCTCATACGGCTCTTCTCATAATGTTTGTATCTTCGAGAGTTTCGGCCATGTAAAAGAAAATTTTAGCAATTAAAAGTTTGCATATTTGTTTAATATACCTATCAATATGGTCTGTGTTCCAGCCGTTAGCCTCTTTTGGAGTGCCTGCGTCTTGTTTTCTATGGTCATTCTGCTGCGAAGCCTTATAGATCCCGGATTCTAATCTGAACACAAGCCCTTCGGCCTTTGGCCCGGGCATAGCGTGTCCAGGCCACAGGTAAAAAAAATAGATTTTTTATTGAAAAATATCACTTAAAAAAAATATATATAGTTTTTACCCGGAACACCCAGTTTTTTTCAAAGTTATGAGTCTCCAAGTAAGCATATCACAAGAATTTATCACCGCGCTTTCGCTTTTTGGAGAATCCTGCTACCAATGAACATGTGGCCTGGCTAGCCTACCCTACGATCATCTGTTTGGAGTTCAAGGTAGTTACCCCGTTCCCGAGTCGGATTGTTGCGAAAACCTAAGAAACGAGCAATACTGCGGGAGGTGGAACATGCACGTAGAACGTAGTGGAAGCAACTACTTTCCTGGCCTCTTTTACTGTATTCCCAGAATGCCTATGATTAGAAATCAAGCTAATCATACTCGTCCTCATTGACTTGTAGTCTAGCCCCCAGTAAGGGTTCAGCATACCGAAGGTGATCGGGCACCGAAGCTTTAACTCGTTAACCAAAGTGTTCCTCTCGGTTTTCTTCCTGCGACCATTCTGCTATGAATTCCGGGGTTGCCACTCCCATGTAATGATCGAGAGTTTGCGGGACATTACCGCGCAACAGGGATTACACCTGCATCCGACAAGAGTTAGAATACTAAGTTCCGGCCAAAAAAAAAATATATATATTTTTTTTTAAGTATTTTTAGGTTCGTGGGCCAACGGGTCGCACTAATTTTGCACCTTCTAGCATAACAATTTCATTTTTGTTTCTGTCAAAACAATGACCATTCAAGGGCTGATCAATCGAAATGAGGCCAACCCAACCATTTAGCCAAGTGATGTCATATTCATTTCATGTGGTTAGGACACAAATGAAGGCGTAAAGACGTGTTCTATTTACACAATCTCGACTAATGAAGCAAGCCAGGAGAGACTGGAGTCGTATGGCTGAGAGTTGCGCCTCATACTCAGTTTCATGAGGAATGCAATTACTATGTAATTGCGGGTGTAGCAAAAATCTATTTTCTTTCGGCCTTTTATTACGTTTCTGTAATCTTCTACAAGACGAGTAAAATAGCCCGGGTTCGCTTCCGAGTTTATTCGATCCTTCTTTCCTCAAAAAAGAAAATCCGTGTCATAAATTGATCCAAAGTGACTTCTTGTTGTTTTTTCTAGAAAGAAAGTATCTTTACCCACAAACTTGGCTGGTTTTTATAATAAGACTGGAAAGGATTGGCACTTGTTGTTATCTTCCCAGATATGATAAACTCGCTCTAACGAGGGCTTCCTACATTAGCATTAGAAAATGGTGAAACCGGGCCTGTACCCCGGGATTTCACTATATTGCATTGTCAAGTAATTGAAAATGAATAACTTTATGATGATATTTAAACACGGCGTTTTTTAGGGGGTCGGCATCCATTATGTGGGGTTGGGGTCACATCTCTAATTTTAGTAATAATAAGACCTCCTAGTCGTAAACCACGTAGCGACGATTCCTTTCCATAACCTAACCCTTTTATTTCAACCTCAACCGACTTAATTCCTAGTTGAATAGCAGTTCGGGCAGCATTTTCTGCAGTTGCTTGAGCAGCATAATTGGTTGAGCGACGAGATCCCTTGAACCCCAATGAACCTGAGGAGGACCAAGTTTTTGTATCTCCCTTATGATCTGTTACAGTAATGATGGTATTACTTAAAGTTGATCGAATATATGCAATACCGTGCTTTTTTTTCTTCTGCATGAGTTTTTTTTGAACGTTTAGATTTTGTTTGATATCATCGATCGGGTTTTTTTCCAATCCATCTTATCTGTTTACTAATCAAAAATAAATTTTGTGGAAAAAATTTGTACAAAATAATCCATTAAACAAAAGAGAACGCCGCAGCTTTTGGTTCTCTGGGTGAGAGATTCTATTATCCGAGCCCGCCCTGCCGAGAAGCGGTTACGGTGCAGGAATAGATGAAAAATATGCGATGACTCAAAAAAAATATATATATATATAGATTTACTGCGCCCTTTGACCCGTTGCGCCTATATGCCAACCAATAGGAGCCGGCCTTACCAATCGATGATGTTTTTGCGGAGAAAAAGCCAATAACAAACTGTGTAATGAAATTGAAATTTCATTACACATCGCTTCGCGCCCTCATCATTTATCATGGATAATAAAAAAAACTTACAGCCTGCGGCCTGAATCAACTTCGTTGATTGATCGAAACGTTTCTGAATTTGCGACAAGTCTTAGCATTAGTATGAGTTCGTTGACCACGTAAGGGCAATCCCGCATTATGGCGAAAACCGCGATAACAACCAATACTCATCAATTGTTTAATATCCCTCTGAATTACTCTCGTTAATTCCAAATCAACTAAATAATTTTGACTTATTATTTTGATAATTCGGTCAATTTGATACTTAGTTAACTTATTAACTTTAATGTTATCATTAAAACCTAATTGAGCACACACTTGAATTGCTTTTCTAGGGCCAAGTCCAAAGATTCGAGTTAAAGCAATTTCTACTTGTTCATTCGGCACTAAATTAGTTCCTAAAATATATGACATGATTTATTTTTTTTTTCCTTGTTTTTTATGTAGAATTTCGTTTCGATATTGTATACCTTTTCCTTTATAAACTTCAGGAGGTTTACAACTTTTGATGCTGGCAGCAAATTGAGTTACTTTTTGATGATCTATTCCGGTACGACAAATGATATTGGGCTTGAAGCAAAAAACGCGAACTGCAGACGTGACTTGGAGTCGAATCTCATGACTAAAGCCTAATTTTGGATATAAAATAGAGCCTTGTGGATTAGTACTGGCTTTGTACCCAACTCCAATTATTTCCAAAAAACAAAATAATTTGGCTTCCATAAACTTGACTTAATTTTTTTTTATAAACTTGGCATAGAATCTCGCCATCGGTTTTTCGTACTTCACGATCCCGTATCAAAGCCCACTTTGAAGTGGATAAGATTCTTTATTATACTAAGCCCTAAACGAGTTGTTGATGAAGAAATTAGAGACTTCGGTTCAGAGATTTTTTTCATTTTTTTGGAATAAATTTAATCAAAAAAATGACATTTTAAAAAGATTCTCAACCTTCTGTTTGCTTTCCTACAGAATCTGTTAATAGAAAACTTGCATTGCACAAAATCGTAAGAAAATCCCGATAAAGACACAAAACGGAAACACCAGAGACATCTTGATGCTGACAAAAGCAAGCGTTTTATTCTCTCGTTTCTCTTTTCGAATAATCGGAATAGGTAGGTCCTCAGAACTATACGTGAAAGCTTCCGCTTCATACAGCTCAAGTTGATTCTCAGAGGTGCTATCGTCGGGCGTCCGCGGGCGCTCTCAAGGCATTTTTGGTTCATCCGCAAATCTAGTATTACTTCGCGTGATTTGCTGATGGCAAGTAGCATGCAAAGGTTATATGTTAAAAGCATCCCAGCCGCGACCTTTTGATTCAGGTGCAGATCCACCAGTTATCATCGTATAGTCACCCTCTTTATAGACTACACGCCAGTAATCGCACCTACGGTAGACTATGGAGATATTCTATTTATAAGTATTTTGCGGCGCTTCTAATAAGAGCTCTGGCCTTCACTTGGGTATAGGTTGAACTCTTATTTCATGGGATTTGACCATTACGCGTTTGAAAGTTCTTATGTTAAAAAAGCTCATTAAGGTGACGGAGGCGGTAGAATCTATTTTATTAGTAAACGCGGGCGGATAGATATTTTCTTGTACGCTCATTCAAGCACGCTGCACGAAACATGAGTTCCTTGCCTGCTTATTGCAGCGGATGAGATTTGCGCGTAACCTAATCAAAATCTTGTAGAATTCTAGCAATGGAGTTATTCCACGCCATCAACTCGCGCATTTTAGTACGCAAAGAGTAGCCACATGGTTAGGTAGGATTGTGATACAATAATGGTTTACGCCCGGCGAGATTTTCTTGAACTTAGGGCAAAGCCCGTGGTTTCAATATCCTTCATTTCAAAGGACCCTGCTTTCTATTCATTATTTTGGTCCTGACCTCTTTGGAAACAGAACCGCATTCTTCTTGTTATAATGGCAATTTTATAACTTCAGTCGGGAAGATCGAGGCAACCGTCCTCTACATAATTTTTTCCGTGGTTTAGCTTAGGAGGGGCTTTCGCGCATTCCAGTATAACCGCCTCGAGACTGCTAATTCATTAGGAGTGGGGCATGTTGCAACCTTATGGTAACAAGGCCCAGCAAGTACGTCTTGGGTTTAGGGCGCATACATAGCGCGGCACACCGGTCGAGTTCGTTCGGTATTCAGAAGCCAAAGAGCGCACAGCGCTGTAAAGGATGAAACCAAAAAACGTAGAGCAAAAAAAAACTATTTCAAGCAAAAAAGAGTTTTTTTTGCTGCACCCTATGGGTACTCGCAAAGCTAACCTTTATTCCATTGACTACCAACACGATTTGTTCATGCCTATTAAAGAACCTTTAGATGCTAATTCACGAGAGACTATACGAGAAACGCGAAATAACTTATATACGGAACGGGGGCGACCTGTGAAAATACATCGGTTTCTTACTCGTGTTCTGGAACTATTCCTTGGCAACTTAGACGACTTTAAAAAATATTCATAACGTATTTGATTAGGGAGGTTTTTGTGTCGAGAAATAGCTTTACATTGCATTCGCTCTAATTCATATTTAGCCACAAGTAATCTACGTGTATGATCTCGTATAATTTGATTTGACATATGACTAAACCTCTTTTTGCAGAAAACCACTCCACAAAATGAAAGCCTCATCTTGTGTTTTGGCCGAAGTAACAATAGTTACATCAAACCCTTGAATATGTTCAAAAATCTCGAAATGATTTTGTATTTCCGGAAATAATCGTAACAACGGCGTTGGCATTGATAATCGAATGGAGCTTTTTTGTACTTTAACTGGGTAATCGTAAAAAGATATTATCGTAATAAGTTTTTCCAAGAAATTATACATGGTATGCCCCCGTAGAGTGCTCTGTGCTAGGTAAGTGACATATCCTGTGTCTTTTTTCGACTCTCGATTCAATAGAAATTTATTAAATCGAAACGACTTTCCTGCCGAATCTCTGCTTCGTGTCCGTATGAATTTTTGACCACAAACAATCTCCATAGCTAATTTTACATTTTTTATCAAATTAGAGGGTGCCTTTGGAACTATTATTATTTTACACAATCTAGGAACTTCCATAATGTTGCCATAATTCAATTTTAACAACAAATCTTGACGTAATAAATTTTCGTAATGAAAACGGAGTCTATTTGGAGTGAACATAAGTTGGCTGCTTTTTTTTTTATTTCAGGTGGAAACGAATATAAGCACTGTCCCCTATCTGATTCAGAAATAGCGGGCTGTTATGCCTTCCTTTTACATGATAAGAAGAGAAGCGTAGGAGGACGTAGTAGCAAGCTCTTGATTAGCTTTGCGCCCCGAGGAAGCGAAAAAAATGGTTTTTAACTTTTCGCAGCAAATATTTTAGCCCGGAAGCCTTAGCGCTTCACTCGGGGGTCTTCGACCTCAACGCCATGCGCTTTATTATATTCAGAAACGAGAAAAGTGCTGTGTGGAACAAAACTCCGCATTGGGGTCAAAGACCATGAATTATTTATAATAATAAATTTTTTACTCGTTTTACGGTCTCAACATTTCTATCGTCTCGACCGCTTGTTCGTTTTCAGGCCCATAGAGGCCATAAGTTTACAAAGATTCCTGGTCTTTACCCACTTTCTTCGCTTTGCCCTGCGCCTTTCGGCTTCGTTCTTTATCCATTAACTAATTAAAACCATTGAACAAACTTGGTTGACAAACATAGTTTATGCGCCGCTAATGTGGCAGCTTGTTGCGCATTTGACAAACTCACACCATCCATTTCAAATAAGATTTGTCCTTCTACCACACGAGCAATCCAACCTGTAGAATTCCCTTTTCCTTTTCCCATTCTGACTTCGGTGGGTTTACTAGTAATAGGAATATCTGCGAAAACTCTTACCCATATTTGACCATTTCTTCGAAATTCTCTGCTTATAGCACGACGCGCTGCTTCAATTGCTTGATATGAGATACGACCAGCTTCACAACTTTTCATGCCATATTTTCCGAAACAAAGTTGTGTACCGTCTGCTTTGCAACCCTTAAATCTGCCTTTTTGATATTTACGAAATTTTGTACGTTTTGGATATAGCACAACTTGTCCCTTTTTTTGTGTTAAAAATATGAAACCCACACTTTGACACCTAAAATCCCATAAGGAGTAGATGCTTGTGCTTTCGCATAATCGATTTGATTGGAAAATACATGTAAAGAGGTTTCACCGTACTTTTTGCATTCAGTTTTAGCTATTTCTGCGCCATTTAATCGGCCTGAACAACAAATACGGATTCCTTTAACATATTGGCATTTTTCAATCTCTTGAAATGTAGATTTACAAATTTGTCGAAATGATTTTTTTTGTTCCAGTTTCCAAGATATTTCTTGAGCAATTAGAGAAGCACTTTGATAAACAGAAGCTATTTTGACTGGCCTAATTAAGGTATTAGTTTTTGTTTGATTAGATAAAAAAAATTGCATTTTTTTCCAATAATAATAACGACTGAACAAAGAGTGAACTTTCCTCCATTCAGCATCTCTTGAAATGAAGGGAGCACCAAAATCCGATATAGACCAGGGTTGCCGAATCAGCTCTGTATTTTTCATCATGTAATTATCAGCTAATGGCACGCCTTGCTCGCGATGGATTCGAAAACGAAGCCTTAAAAGGCTCTGTTTGCGCAAGCAGTGGAGGGCATTTTGGTGTGGGAACGTTAGTGCCCGGACAAAGCTGGGGAGCGCCGTGCGCAAAGCTAAAAGCTCTTCCGCGCTACGCATCTCCGTCCTTCCGGAATTAATATCTTCAGAGAAGAGCCAAACTGAATAAGCCGTTTGGATGTTCGGAGAAATTTCGGGTCTATTTTTTCTCGCAAAGCCCACTTCATTCGCCAAGCGGATGAAGTGGGTAGAACCCCGTAAGGCTTCCACATAGGAGCCTTGCGCGGTTTTGTCCATATAGGTTAAGCCTTCTTTTTTCGAACAAATGCGTTTATTTGACAGAATAGAACGCATTCTTTTTTTCAAGCTGTCCTCTTTTTCTTCTGTTCCCCTCGTAATATATTTTTTAATTATGCTCCGTGCCGCCAAATTGGAAACTATGTTAACAATAGGATCAAATTGAATTCGGTTCTTTGAATAAAAGAAGTATTGCATGACCAAATGATTTAGAGGAGCACGCACAGCCGCGAAAAGGGTCTGTGGAAATACATCGCTAATTTGACGCAGAGAGCCGAAACAAGAAAACGCATAGCTTTTTTCTGACATTTTTCTGTCATCATTCTCCAAAAGGGCATCGTTCCTCAAAGAAGTAGAGTTTTTGGAGGCCATCCAACCGCTGATCCGAAGTAATTGATCGATTCCGTGCATCGATGGTAACCTATCATCGTATCCATAGCGCCGAATCTTGACTTCGTTTTGCTGTATCTTCGTAGCGTCGTCAATACGCCTAATCAGCTTGACCGATTGTATTGCCCCAAGGCCTGTGTGTCTCGATCGGCTAAGTCGATCCAAAAAAAATACGTGAATGAATGTCCTTTTGGGAAAATGATGAATAATAAACTTACCGAGACGAAAGCCAAACGTTTTTCCCGTAGGTGGACGTATTAAATCAAAGTAATCTCTAAAATTTACATCTTGATACAACAATTTTCCATAATAATAATCACTAAACCAACTTGAATCTGAACTACGATTCAGATTCAGTCTGACTGAAATCGGATTTATTTTTTGCGCCATAGTTCACTATCGTACCTTTTTTTTTTGTCCTATTTTCGTTCTCGAGGGTGAAGCTCTCCTCCCAGAGGAAGAAGGTTTCCGTGTAGAAGCAAACTCTCCAAATTTATGACCAACCATTTCTTCAGTAATTTTCAAACCAACAGAACCTTTTCCGTTATAAATTTGTGCATAGCAACCGACAAATTGAGGCAGAATACAAGATCTACGTGACCAAATTTTCCATCTGATCTTTTTTTGCTTGAACAAGCAAGCATCCACAAAAGGGCCTTTCCATACAGATCGTGTCATAAACTAATTTCTGCGTTTTCTTACTACTGTTCTAAATCCACCTTTGGCGGGCTTTCCCCAAGGTGATACCGAAGGTCTACCTCCTTTTGTGCGTCCTTCACCTCCTCCATGAGGATGATCCACCGGATTCATAGCAACACCCCGAACAATGGGACGTCTGCCTAACCATCGGCTTTGTCCTGCCTTGTCAAGCTTACGTTTACCATGATGAAGATTGGACACTATACCGACAGTAGCTCGGCATCGGGAATCTATGAGTTTGTCAACACCCGAAGGCAATCGCACAATACATTGTGGTGTATTTTCGAATTTCTTGATTATTTGAGCAAAGGTCCCTGCAGCTCGAATCAACTTTGCGCCTTGACCCGGATTCCATTCAATATTATGTATCCATGTGCCTATAGGTATATGAGCCAATGATACGCAATTTCCTACCATTTGATAATAGGAATCAAGTATGTTTTTATTCTCACTTGAAGCGTAGTCCCCCCCAGGGCGTAACCAAGAAGCAGCCTGACTACGCTGCACGGGCTCTTCCACCCTGAGGGACCTTTGGCCTTCATTTGTTAGGTGAACAAAGTGGTTTCGGAACCGAAGGTCGTTATGGGCTAGCAAATTATGGGAAGATTTATGTTGATCGAACGAAGTCGAAGGTTTAGACCAATCACAATTCATTACCGTCTTGCCAGCTTCTAACTGATCACTAGCTAATATATAAGTGAAAGGTGCACGATCTACTTTGCCCGCCTCAACCATTGGTCCTTTTCCGCTATGCCCAGGTTCGAAAGAAAAAAATATATTGGTTCTCCAAGAAAGCGCTTTGCGTTCGATTCTTTGCACCCCGCTATGCGTCTTCCATCTTCCGCCCTCATTTTCAGAAAACGTATCATGTCCTCCAAAGTTTTTCATTCGCGAAGCAAAGAAAGCGGGCTTTGACCCGGCTGAGGCTATCCTAGGTAAATCGAGAAAGCTACCGAAAGGCCCTAAAATTGCAGCCTCTCTCTTTGTCTCTGGAGAGAAAAGGGCAGAGAAAAAAACGTAATTTCTTCTCTGGGCTTTCCTGGACGAGGAAGAAGACGAAAATAAGAGGCCGAAAAAAAAAAGATTTTTTTCTCTCCGACCAAGAAAACGCTTGGCGTTTTCTTCTGTTTGACTATTGGCTGCCTCTGCTTGTCCCATTGCTCCGAGCCATCGTACTAAAGCAATCCAAGAAGAACGATTAGGATCATAGTCGATTCTTTGTACAAGGCCAATAGACGAAGTGCTCCGTTGAAAATCCATTTTCCGATGCAATCGCTTCGATCCACCTCCTCGATGAAAAACAGTAATACGCCCTGATGAATTTCTGCCAGCAGACTTTTTTTTTAAACGAAAAGTTAATTGTTTTAGTGTCATGGTGTATTTGCCTCTTTTATTCGTATTAATGTCTCATCTACGATGATTGACCGCCTGCAGCAAGGTTTGCTATCATCTTATAATAAGATGGATTAAACTGCGAATAGATCCTAGAGTTGCTGCGCCCTTCTCGCGCTTTTCTTCAACCTTTCCTATGTATTCTCATTTCAGATTGTTTTCTGTATATAAGATCTTTTCTTTAAGCGATTCGATCTTGTGTGTGTCAAGTAGGTGCTCTAGGTTTGCATTCTCAAAAGATTTAATAACGATGCATTTTAGTTAGTCGTTACATAATGAAATTAGTGCTTTTTTTATGGCATTACGTAGGAATGCCATAAGCCTGATGGGCCGCGGGCGCTTTCATCGTTCCACCCGGCCCTGTCATTCGCTATGCCAAGGGTAAAGCAGACAGCAGAATGAAATCTATATAGATTTTTTTTTACTGCGCTCTGTGACCTTTGCAAGCTTATTTTCTCTACTTATTAGAGGGGCATAGAGAAGAAAAGCGCCAAGGCACCCTCTGCCTCTGTGCTCCTCGTTCGCGAAACGAACAGAAAAGTGCGTAGCTCCGGGAAAGAAAAGCCTTAAAATAGCGCATTCCGTAGCAATTCGCTATGTATATACTTCTCTGCACGCTATGTTGATGAGTCATCATAGATGATTCAGCGACGTTTCGAGTTTCGCGAAAAAAATCTTTTTTGGCTCGAGAAAGGTAGGGCCCTTCCTACCTGTGAAATAGTAATTCTATCTATCTACCTCTCCAAAAACAATATCTTGAGTACCAATTATGGTAACAACATCTGATAGCATGTGATGTTTGGACATAAAATCAAGCCCTTGTAGATGAGCAAAACCAGGTGCTCTTATTTTACAACGATAAGGACGATTGGTTCCATTACTGACTAAAAACACACCAAATTCTCCCTTAGGTGCCTCTACTGCAGTATAGGTAGAAGAAGCTGGTACAGAAAAACCTTCTGTATAAAGTTTGAAATGATGAATTAAAGATTCCATGGATTGTTTCATTTGAGATCGTGAAGGGGGACATAGCTTACGATCATCCGCTTTAATCATGCCACTAGGCATTTGATTAAGACATTGCATAATGATTCGAATACTTTGTCGCATCTCTTCAATACGAATACAATAACGGTCATAACGATCTCCTCTGGTACCTACGGGTACATCGAAAATCAATTGGTTATACACATCGTAAGGTGCTGATTTTCGCAAATCCCAGCATACTCCTGAGCCTCTTAACATTACACCACTGAATCCCCAATCCAAAGCTTGCTGTGCGGTAACAGTACCAATATCAACTAATCGTTGTTTCCAGATACGATTGTTGGTTAACATTTCTTCTATTTCATCAATACGAGAAGCAAATTGTTGTGTAAATAGAAAAATATCTTCACTTAAGCCCAAAGGCATGTCTTGTGCAACTCCGCCTGGTCGTATGTAACTGGCATGCATCCTGGCTCCTGAAACTCTTTCATAGAATTCTAAAAGTTTTTCTCGCTCTTCAAAGGCCCACAGGAACGGAGTTAATGCCCCCACATCCATAGCATGAGTAGTTAAAGCAAGTAAATGATTTAAAATTCGAGTTATTTCGCGAAATAACACTCGTATATACTGAGCTCGTAATGGTACCTCACAATTACAAAGTTTCTCTACAGCTAAAGAATAAGCATGTTCTTGGGCCATCATAGAAACATAAATAGAGTCAGAATTTAATTGATGCCAGCTATGCCGCACACATTCACTCGCATCACATAATAAAGTGCTCCCCGAACCGTGTGAGATGGTCACCCATCACACGGCTCTCTAACTTGAGTTACCCTTAGATTTTAGATAAGCAAACCAGGAGCGCAGCGTCATAATGGTTGAGTTTCGACTTCAGAAGTATTTTCGCCTCTGGGTGATGAAGCTCTGGTTCGAATAAAGCGTCTGCCTGGTTTATGCGCTAGCGAACGAACCAAATATTAACGGACTTCCTTCGTTTCTTAAAAGTTGCGCATTCTGGCTTAATTTCTAAAGAGTATGGAGTAGGCTGGTCTTCTCCGAACTGCTCAAGTGCGCGGCGTCAGTCTGCCGACTTAGGCTCCTTTCCTTCCGCTTTCCAGCAGCACTTCCTTTCTTCGTTTACATGGTTCTCAAAGCAAAGGCTGGGGCAGGTACTACGAGCCCTCTGTCCCACGCATCTCTATCTAGAAAAATGTATGGTTCACCGGTTCCACCGAATGCTCCTATCTTTTCACAAGATCGTATGAGTGTGTAGTTATGCTTCAGATGCTTTGCTATATTCATATTGAATCGTAGTTTCTGTTTCTATCTCTGGTGTACTCGCCTCAGATCTTCGACACACGAAGAAAGACGTTGTAGGAGGAGGCTGCACTCAGAAAACTGAAAGCCAGCAAAAAAAAATATTTTGCCTTACTTTGTTATCTTGCCAAGGGAAGCTTATTTTCCTTCTAGCCTAGCGCGCCCAGGTGATCATTCCGCTGGCATCTCTCATTCATGATACTTTCCATTTGACTGACACTCAAGGATGCAGTTGAAGATACGGCCAAGGGTTGGCTATTCCCAGTTATCTCCTTTTACGACATGCTGTCGTCGTCGCCATATTCTATATGTCGATTAGTCGTATCTGTTTTGCCGCGGGTTTCTGCAGCACCTCCATTCTGGAGGAGTTCATTCGATGACTTCGCGGTCGCCCTCTAAACGATCAAAATAAGGTAAAGCTTGAAGATAAGTTTTATACTCGATTAATTTTTCTGTGCCTCTAGTCGGGTAGGCGCCGATCTTTCGGCCGGAACCCCCCTAAGAACCGTACGTGCAAGTCTCCTCGCATACGGCTCGCGCCATTTATTACAGGTGGCCCGAGATTCAATAAAGAAGGTCTGAAGCCTGCAAAAAAAAATAGATATATATGCTATGCTCTGCAGCCGTTTTGGTAGCTTGGAAATGTGCATGCGCAAATTTGAGACTGCTTGTTTCCCTAGTTCATGGAATTCCATGAAGTTTAGGCAGCGCCATCTGTCGTATCCAACACCCGCAGTCTTGCCCCGCGTTTCAACTACAGTGGGGTCCTACGAGCTACCTATTTTTCCCTTTTCTTCCAGCCCTGATTCGAACCTTTCCACTTCCGTTAAATGACCCGGCCTCCCTGGCTTGACCTTCCGGTTATGCTCTTGCAGCTCTACCGGTTCCTCCCCCGGTTTCCTCGTTGCTAGAATCTTTCCGTATGCTTTTGACGCAAGCTTTATCCTTCACGACTCGTGCCTTTGCTAGATAGTATTTGCCAGTAGTGCCGTCCTACCCGACCTATAATATAAGGTTCTGGCTCGTACCTTGTGGTTAGCCTACCCATTGTAAGGACAATAAATTGGCGGTTGAAATGGGACCTTAGGCCGGTTACACGTTCCGCTGTGCCGAGATGCGGAGGGGCTGGTCGTGATAATCACCCCGTAGGAATACGCGTGCGCCCTTGACGGGCACTCCAGGACCCGCCGACGCGTTCTCGTTTCCAAGAAAGCCCAGTGGTGAGTCAACCACAGTGGTGGTATTGACATACCCCTATTCATCTCTGTTGAGACCTCTAGTGTGGATAACGAGGCCACCTTCACGACCTTCTCCCCCCTTTCCCCTGAGCGATTTGCCTCACTTGAGTTGCCCAACAAAACGCCTTTTGCCCGGTGCTTATGACGCGGGAGTTGCCTCCACGCGCCACCCGTGGTGGGGAACGAGCAGGACATAGCTAGCGGCATAGGATATGCCGACTCGGCGTCAGCGGCTTCATGCCGCACTGAAGTAATCCAATATGCGGTTCCGCGCGTTCTACAACTTCTCCATTCATTTCCAATACTAATCGTAAAACACCATGAGCAGCAGGATGTTGAGGTCCAAAATTCAAAGTAAAATTTTTGATTTGTTTGGTTTTAGCCATATTTAATCATTTTTCTTTTTACAGAGCCTACAACCGGACTTGAACCGGAGACCTTTCCCTTACCATGGGAATGCTCTACCATCTGAGCTACGCAGGCCAATATATAGCCACTGTTTGTATTATGGTAGAAAAATACCGTAATTGTTGCTGGCTTAATTTCTGTTTCTCGGCTCGGCTGCTTCGCAGCCTGAAGGCCCGTGAAACCGAAACATCGTCGCTTTGCGAGGCAGGACACCGGGAGAGGAAATCCGGGGGCACTGCTGCCCGCGGCATGCATTAGGGCGCCAACTCTCTACCCGAGCATAGAGCACAGCCAACTATTTATCTTGCCAGCGTTAGAAGAACGCTACGTGTCCTCCATCTTTACCCTCAACACGTTTTATTACAAATTATTCCGTTTGGTTTCCAGATTCTTTTCTCCAAAGTCAAGTTAAAGTGCAAAGCATAACGAGATCTCCTGCAGCTAGTAGAGAGCGTAATTCATCCAAGCACCTATACTGCTTTTCTACAATATATCACTTGTTTATTTGGAGACGATCGGAGTTGAACCGACAGCTTCATGCTTGCAAAACATGCGCTCTACCAATTGAACTACGTCCCCTACGGAGAAAATGGGATTTGAACTCAGGATACAGTATTGTTGTATTTGTCAGGATGGGCGGGCCCTCTCATGCTTTTCTCCTCCGGTTAGAACTACACGTGCTGCGCTTTGCGCCCACATACGACTTACGCAACCTATTAACCCATGTTAACCCGCAAAAGGAATGTTTGATTCATTGGCTACTGGAAGATGTCCTATGTATATTGTGAGAAGTGTTGTGTAAGAAGCCTTCGGCCCTGCGGTCTATTCGACACTCTTCCAAGCTTATGCCTACTTGCTTTGCCAGGGTATCTCATTCTCATTATCAGATGTCCTTCCTTCAATGGGAACTGCTATATTGAATGGCGCCATTAAGGGCGGAGCAAATAAGGCGCAGTAAATCTTTCTATCCCATCATAAGAGAGCTTCGCCCTTTTCACCGCCGGCTTCCCGCTATAATCGAACAACTCGGGGCGCCAATCTACTCCTTACCTTAACCTAGGATATTCTCTATATAAAATTCTATATAGAAAATTTTTCGGTTCCGCTAACACCGATTAAGATCTTAGAGTCTTTTTGACAAGGTCTTTGTATTAGTTCCTTGCACTATTCATCCGCATAGCATAATTTTTTTTTCCAATCTCTTTACTCTAGCATTAGCTCAGTATGTAATCTTAACCATTATTACATTATCCCTAAAGTTTCACACCTCGAGATTACTTTTGACGCGGGTAGGATAAGGGCTACGCCCTGTAAAATTGAATCATATTATATCGCATGCTTTTCATATTATATCGCATGCGATATAATTGGTTATATTTCAATAAAAAAAAAAGATTTTAACTGATTCAGTTACCAGTTCATAAAGAGAGATATATCTCTCTTTATGAACTGATTTTATAATAATTCATTTTTGAATCAAAAAATTACCGGGAAAAACGGGATTTGAACCCGCGACTTCTGGCGTGACAGACCAGCACTCTAACCAACTAAGCTATTTTCCCAAACATAATGAATCATCGTAGATGATTCATCGGAATCTTTCCATTCTACTGGCTATATACGTTAGTAGAAACCCGGAAGTATCATTCAAGCGAAGCCACGAGTCTAATGGCTGCGCGGCTCTCTGCTTTGCACCGAAAGGCACTTTTTCGCGATCAGTTGACCTGTGGCCTCGCATGCGTCAAGCCGATTACGCAGTAATGGCCAATAAGGCCGAAGCGCTTCGGCCTCTACCCGCTATGCTAGTGGAGCCGTATGGAACCAGGGCACCTTTTAAATGTCCACAGTAAAAAAAAATATATATATTTTTTTTCTCATGACCATCTTATAGTCCAGATTGTACCATAAACTAAGAAAACGCTATGCGTTTTCTGCTTTAGTTGGCCCAACGAAAAGCAAAGCAAAAAAAGCGATAATATATATTACCGCTTTTTTGCTCTGGTTTGCCACTTTCTTATGTTCTCCTTAACCGTGTCATTCTCTTCCGAAAAGAATAAGCTCTCATTCGCCGTGCGAATAAAGCGGGCTTGCTTTTTTCCCTTTTTTCTATCATCGTGGTTTTATTATCATCAATTAAATTAGTAAATTTATTCATACGCTAGATTCAATTTGGAATCATGGATAATGAAAACCCTTGGGTAATAACGGACTTGAACCGCTGACTCTCTCGGTGTAAACGAGGCGCTCTACCAACTGAGCTAATTACCCTAATATGCTAAATAATCAATTAAAAAAGAACACATCATGATTAGTTTATTTTTTCTTAAAGGTGTTTATTTTTTACCAATTGCTTGACGCTTTACTTTATTGCACATCACTCAAATTGATCTTTCACAGCTACGCCACCGAAGTGGTTTCTCTAGCCTATTGGTTAAAGTGAAGCGGATAAAGGGCCGGACCCGAAAGTAGGAGCGTAAGGCTTGAAGATAAAAAGCATAGCAAAAAAATATTTCTTTTTTTTCTCTCTATTACCACTTGTTTATTATATAGCATAGAGCATCGACAAAAGGTAGGTTGCGCTAATCTCTTTATTGATTGTATATAATTGAGTATACTATGTAATTAATATATAATGTCTTTTTTTTTTCATTTTGTTAAAAAGAGCGCGGGGGAAGCGAAGCATATTATTCAGAAGCTCTTCAGCGAGGGGAAAAAGTAGGAAAACTACCTTCACCTTTCATTCGTTGTGCGAACCCTCCCAGCCGCTTTTTCAGGCTTCCCCCATCGCAAAAAGATCTATTCTATTATTTTTAGGCATTCACTGTACGGGAACAGACAGTCATTGTTCCGCGAAACGCTTTAATATTTGCCACCCGATAGGGTAAAAATATTAAACTACCAGACAGGACAGGGAGAATCAAACGCACGAAAACAAACTAATTTGGCAGCGCCCTGCTCGATTCGTTTGACGTCCCACCATCCTTTCAGTCAATTTCATCCGAGAGCCGGTGCGGCCTCACGGGCTCTCTTGCCGTGGGCTGCACTTTGTTGGCTACGCCAACAAAGGCTCTGAGAGCTCAATAAAGTTAATGAATGACTTATTATGCCTACTTATCGAGGTTTATCCCATTTTGTTTACGCGGCAATGGAAGGAATGCTAAAAGCTTGCAAAACGATAAAAGCAAAAAAACAGTTTTTTTGCTTTTATCGTTTTTTGGCTCGGAAATTGCCGGGTTACTCCCAATCTAAAGCGCCCTTCTTCCATTCGTATAAAAATCCAATCGTCAAAATCGATAAAAATACTATCATAGACCAAAATCCAAACAAACCAATTTTGTTAAGAGAAACTGCCCAAGGAAATAAAAAGGTGACTTCCGGATCGAATATAATGAATAGAATAGAAACGAGATAAAATCGTATATCGAAACGACTTCTGGCATCATCGGAAGGATCAAAACCGCATTCGTAAGCTGACAATTTCTCCGGATAAGCCGAATTAGAAGAAGAAGCAAATAGAAAGGAAACACCGATTAAGATCAAAGAAAATAGCAAACTTATTACTAGATAGACACAAATAGGTGCAAATTCCATAAACCAAGAACCACTTTTTTTTCTAGGAGAATAGTTCCAATGGTAGAACAATGGTCTCCAAAACCACAGGTTAAGGGTTCGAATCCCTTTTCTCCTGATTACACCAGCTAGAATTTGGTGAAGGGCGAAGCAATCATCGAAAATGATTGATTCATTTTAGAAGAAAGAAAAGACTGATGCAAACATCTATCTAGGCGCGGGCCCAGATAGTGGGCGCAAAGCGCAGCATTACGACAATACATAGTTAATCTGGGTCATCCAGTTAAAAACCAAATAGTGGGCAAAGATGACGCATACGTAGATAATATCAATAGTACAAATACAAAGGCGTAAAGCCCTTTTCCTTTTTCCTACTAATAGTACATTAGAAGAAGAAGCGTTCTATATATTCAATTTTGTTAATGTCTTGTTGCGTTTTTGTTTTCTTTAAATCTACATGTTGTTAATGTGGGGATGGAGGGTTTTCGAGCTCCGCTCGTATGACGAAGCCCTACTAAGGGCGTAGCCAGAGGGCGGAAGAAAAAAAATTGGCTGCGCCCTGGCCGCTTTCACCCTCCACCCAGAAGCACGGAAACAAAACCTGCGGCCTGAAAATTTTTTTCTAGTTTCATTTTTTTAAACTGAATGAGTTGCTAAGAAGCTCTGTGTAAATTTTTGACAAAAGGTAGCCAGTTGACTATCAATCTGCTCAGTAATGTTTTTCTGTTGTACGATAGCAGAAAGTATATCTGAGTCTATAGACTTCAAAAGCTCATGTTCATATTGATTGATGCTCGAAATAGGAATTTGATCTAAATAACCTTTGACAGCTGCATAAATAACAACTATTTGTTTTTCAATAGGAATTGGGCTATATTGTGGTTGTTTAAGAACCTCTGTTAGCCTCGCCCCACGATTTAATAGATACTGAGTAGCCGCATCAAGGTCTGAACCGAATTGAGCAAAAGCGGCTACTTCACGATATTGCGCTAATTCTAGTTTCAAGCTACCGCATACCTGTTTCATAGCTTTTAACTGAGCCGCAGAACCTCGAGAGTAGGGTTCGCACCCATCTCTAGGCGCTAGCATAGGATATAGAACCCGGCTCCCTCTCAAAGAACCGCGCGCGATAGTCGCCTATCACACGGCTCCCTTCTCCTGAAACCTGTCACTTATAGACGGGGACAATCAAATCATCAATATTTTGTCCGTGTGTAGTTTTTTAGAATGTTAAGCACACAAAGGGATTTGCTTCCCATTAAATGCTGGTTCATTATCCCGGAACTGTGCGGCATAACTCTCTTCCCTATCGGTCTTCCAGCCTTTGCTTAAGTCTTGTGGTGTGAGCTTAAAGGCCGCCTTGATGGCCGTTTGTAATATCGGGTCTCTGGCGCTGATCATCGTAAGCGGTCTTGTCTTCCCGGGTTTTGTTGATTTTGGGATGTTTACTCGTTTTGCGGGGTATTTCCCCGTGCGCAGTTGTTCTGCGATGTGCCCGAATCATCTTTGATCAACGCGGATAAGAAGTGGATTTCCTCCCTGGAAGCATCATTCTTTTCGTTATCCCCTCCTTTTTTATGAATCTAGATTTGATGCGTTGGTACGATGCTATGAGCGCATGTGGGTCCGTTATTATGTTGATGATTTTCTGATTCTGTCGACGTTAAGTTCCAGTTCTCGAATTCGATCGGCTGCAGCCTCAACTCGGGCAGGAGAAGCAGGACTTTCCTAATTCTCAGTTCTATCCATCGCCGAACCAACGAGGTTCCCCCCTCGTAAGTTTTTGTGGTGGTTCCACCGGGACCGTACGAATCGCGGCCTTTCCTCATGAATAGGTCCGGATTCCCATCGGGAGTTCCCTCTAGGTATTTAACGATTTGTAGAGCCTTGGTTGACTCGTTCATCGCCGTGGAGTTCGTGTGTTTTCCGACGCAGGGTTCCCCTTTTCCTTCTCGTGTAGTGGAAGTACTCATGCTGCAGACGGCACATATCCCAAGTTCACGCAGGTAGAATCCTGGGTGTCTTCCCTCTGAGAGTAGGGCGACCATCATCGAGGTTTGTTTTCCTGAACTTCCGATAGTTAGTTTCTGACTTACCGGCTTTCGACTCAGTTATAATCGAGTAAGGCAGATTACGCGCTGAGGGATCCTACGCAGAGCTTTCCAACTCCAGCGATCCCATGTGAATCTCACCCCGCTCACACGACTTACAGATAATCCTACATTAATAGCAGGTCGAATTCCACGATAAAAAAGTTCTGTTTCCAAAAAGATTTGTCCATCTGTGATGGGAATAACATTGGTCGGAATATAAGCAGATACATCTCCAGCTTGTGTTTCAATTACAGGTAATGCAGTCAAGCTACCTGCACCAGTTTGGTCTGACATTTTAGCGGCTCTTTCTGATAGACGAGAATGTAAATAAAAAACATCTCCAGGGAACGCCTCACGACCTGGTGGTCGACGTAATAATAATGACATTTGTCGATATGCCACTGATTGCTTTGAAAGGTCATCATAAATGATTAATGCGTGCATTCCATTATCTCGAAAATACTCTCCCATAGCGCAACCTGAATATGGTGCCAGGAATTGCAGAGGAGCAGGATCCGAAGCAGTAGCTGCTACAATAATGCAATATTCTAAAGCACCCGCTTCTGAAAGAATCTTAACTAATTGTGCCACGGTTGAACGTTTCTGTCCAATCGCTACATACACACAATACAATTTTTCACTATCCGAGGTGCCCTGTGTGTTGATTTGCTTCTGGTTCAATATGGTATCAATAGCGATAGCAGTTTTTCCAGTTTGTCTGTCTCCTATTATAAGTTCTCGTTGACCACGACCTATAGGAACCAGGCTATCTACTGCTTTTAATCCTGTTTGCATGGGTTCGTGCACAGATTTACGTGCAATAATCCCGGGAGCTTTAACTTCTACACGCTTTCGTTCTGCAGTGCTTAAAGCACCTTTTCCATCGATAGGTACTCCTAAGGCATCAACCACACGACCTAACAAGGCCTTTCCTACAGGAACATCAACAATAGATCCAGTGCGCTTGACAATGTCTCCCTCTTTAATAGCAGTATCACTACCAAATATAACAATTCCTACATTCTCATTTTCTAGATTCAAAGCCATTCCTTTCACACCGCTGGCAAATTCAACCATTTCTCCAGCTTGAATCTTGTTTAATCCATAAACACGTGCAATTCCATCTCCAACTGATACCACTCGACCGATCTCATCCACTTGCAATTTGGTGTAGTAATTGGTAATTCTTTGTTCTAATAATGTAGATAGTTCTGCTCCAGCCAACTTATTTCCAGTTAATTTGTTCGTAAATTAATAAAACCTTCTACCAATAAATTAAATAATTCCACAATCTGAACCTTCAGATTGTGTCCAATTTATCATCTTAGATGATAGATCGGGACGGGAAGGGGAGAGGCATTCATTGGCCAAGCTCTTTCGAGCTAATAGAACATGAGGAAGAGGAGATGAAAGGCAAAATAGATAAAAAATTTTGGGGCATTTCTATATATTTTTTCTCATCCTTTTCTTTTTATTCTTCCCTCTTCTGTCAAGCCAATGAAGTAGCGGAGGCCCACTTTATTCTCTTGAATCCCCATCACCCGAGCGCGGCGTTTCCATAAAAGGTCAACACTCCCGCTGTTTTAGATCGAAAAGACCGAGTTTGGTTCAGACAGGCAAAGCGGATTATTCAGCATGCCGTAGAACTGAGCCGAGCATGCAATTACTACAAAATTGAATATTATTAAGATGGCTGTAAGCAAAAATTCTTTACTTTTTCTTTGATCTGTCACTACGCGAACTTTGTTCCCAAGGACTAGCAAAATCAAAATAGCGAAATTCTTGAGTCATCTCAATAGGTTCAGAAACCACACGTTTCTCTGAATCATCATAACGTACTTCCACATATCCACTTAAAGGAAAGTCTTTTCGTAATGGATGACCCTCAAAACCATAATCTGTTAATATACGGCGTAAATCGGGATGATTAGAAAAATAAACACCGAACATATCCCAAACTTCTCGCTCCCACCAGCCGGCTGACGGAAATATATTGACTGCCGAACAAATTGGAGTTATTTCGTCCACACTGGTTTGTACACGAATGCGTGAGTTATATTGAATACATAGAGTCAAAAATTCCATCACAGAGCCGCAGTTTCCCTATGCATTCTCTCAATATAATAAAGTGCTCTCCGAACCGTGCGAGATAGTTACCCATCACACGGCTCTCCAACTCAAGTTCAACCAAGGTTGTTTGTAATCATATGGCTCTAAGCGTGGGCTTTCCCGGCGAAATAATCTATTTTCTACGTACATGGAGCATCCGTGGCCTTGCATTATAGCAGAAACTAGCAGCATATATGGCTTCCAGAGGTGGTGCGCCCTCGTATTGCTTATCGTGGTAATTTTTGTAAGCGAATGAGTTATGCAATTCGAGCGGGCTTTGCCTTTCTTAGCCGCGGTGTAGAATTTGTATATGGTTTGGCCGATGAAATACGTAGTATGTAGCTTAAGCGCGGTGCGTTATACATTGGTTTTTAGAGTTTGCCAGATGCTACTAATTGACAGGGCAGAGTAGAATGGAGGTTAACGCGCACTACTGAATAGCTTTAAAGATACTGAAAGTGAGCAAAACAGGGTTTCGGGTTACTTCATTTATCATAAAACCGCCAGACGGTTTATCATTTTACACATATTGACAAGTAAGCTAAGCCCACCAGATTGATGGATTCCATATATTATCTAATTGCCGCCGTATTGTCGTTAAAACTTGTAGGTATATTCTGAATTGCGACTAGTAAGATATCCAAGGAAAGAAATTTTATTAATTTTGGTTCAGGTTATTAGAGTCTTATCCAGGTCAAGCCTAGGCTAAAGCCGTACTTCAATAAATCATGTAACCAAGTCAAGTATCTTTTCTGCCAGAGCTCGTAGACCAATTACTCCAATAGTAAAATCATCTATGAAACGCACACTTGCGGATGGCCTAGACCGAGGTTTCCTACTGTTTCAATTATGGCTCCATGTATCGCAGTGTGGCCGAGGAAAGCTACATAAAAAAAGAAATTATTTGCTGCACGCTTTTAGCGTTTTTCGCTTTAGAATGGAATTCGGAGTGGATTACCTAGTCCTCCAGTGTTTATGGTACTTTGATCAAAGTGCCGCATATAGTAGTTTTCCTATAAGCACCATTCTCCGAACCTCGATTAGGTAAAAGCTTTTTCTAGGCGGTAATCCACAGATTGATACCCTTTATAAGCTGAAAAAGGCTTTCTGTCTGGAACTGCTCTTTATGACAATGTTTCCAAAAAACATGCAGACGATTAGAATATGTCGAAGCAGCAAAAAAATATATATTTTTTTTAACTGCTTAGTCTCATCCAAGCTCAATCTCGGTCCCTTCATGCTGCTCGAGTACGCAACGTACCCCCTCCTACTAGCCAGGGGGTACGTCGATTTAAGCTCCTTCCCCTCCGTCATACAGTGCCAGCGCTTTCCTTTCGCTCCCCAGCAGCACTTCCTTTCTTCGTTTACATGGTTCTCAAAGCAAAGGCTAGGGCAGGTACTACGAGCCCTCTGTCCCACGCATCTCTATCTAGAAAAATGTATGGTTCACCGGTTCCACCGAATGCTCGTAATTGGATGCTCTTGGGCATCTTCGCGCAGTGCGCTTCAGGTGCTCTAGATACCCTTAAGTGCTGTGCCTTTGAAGCTCTGCCCTTTACTTCAATTTTCATGAGCATAGCAAAAAGAAAAAAACGACTTTTGGGGATCTTGGTTCCTTTGTTGTCCTGGTACGATCGTCACTAAGCTCCGTCGTACGAAGAAGACGCTATGATACTTCATTCGAGTCTTGCCTAATGCGCCCGGGCTAATATCCCACCTACACCTCACGTTTACGAATGAAAAAAAAGAAATAAATTTTTTTCCCCGTTCAACTGCGTTTTAAAGACACGGTTGGGTATCGCCTATGGGTTGGCTATTCCCTGTGATCCCCTTTCACGACAGGCTATGTTCCCCATTGGAAGTTCGTCCTGTTGGGTGTCTCTAGCGGTATATCCGTCAAATAAGTCGTGCCCGTTTCGTTGCAGACTTCTACAACGTCTCATTCGTTTGGTACGAATGAGCACTTTATTCGGTTACTTCGCGGTCGCCCTTAGTAAATTATAAACTACTTCAAATCTTTGTTTTCGAGAAGGATAATCAACTCCACAAATATCGATTAAGACCTGAAAACGTGTATTGGTATGATATTTCAAAAACCATAATAATTGAAATAGGTAATCAGGATTGGTATAGAATATATTTTCATGTTTTGATTTTCGAAATTGATGTATCCATTTTGGTAAAGTAGCTATCAGAGATTTGAAAAACGATTGGTTATCCACAAATCGTCTCTTTTTTTCTAAGAAGTAAACACATTAGAACATGAGTTAAAGGGCGAAGCATATTTTAGTATTACAAAAGCGCGAAGCGTCTAAAAGCTGGGAGCTTTGCTGATCTTGGACACTTACTTTATTGATGTGATCTGGCAAAATTTACAAAGGGCGAAGCTTGCGCTTCTCAAGCCTTTACCTACTGCAGCCATTTAGAGAGCCACCTTTTCAATAACTTAATCAGCCAAGGACTCGCTCACAAAAGTCTTAGGCCCAAAGTTAGAATCTTTGTATAGCTTACATTAAAAAGCTTCGCCCTTGAACTTGCGGGGACAGGGAATAATGAAGAGATTATTAACTGAATAGAAAAATGCAAAATTGGGCGCAAAGCGCAGCACAGTGAATACGTTGCGTAGCATTTAGTCTCTAGTGCAAATGTTAAAATGTTCCAGAGTGTTCTGCTACGAATTCAACCGATTCGAGCTTGTAAACTTGGTAAACTTGATAAATCCGGAAAACATGAAGCAAAAAAAAATATATATTTTTTTAGAAATGGTTTTTCATAAAGCCGCAGTAGATTATTTACTTGCCCGCAATAAAGCGAGAAGAAAATCAAAATAAACAACCAACCAAACCCTAGATTGAAGTATAGAAGATCCTAGAAACGAATAGAGTAATTTATTTCTTTTCTTCTACGTGTTCTAGTGTATTTCGAGACTATGTTATGAAACTTTTTCATGACATCTCTTCCAAACCGTCAATCAAGTAGGATAGAAATATACGAAGAACTGAAATAGGCTGAAAAAACAGTCGCGGGATCCGTGAACTCTAAAGGGATTAAAGCCATCCACCAAGTGTAAAGCTCTAACCGATTCGTTATCAAGTAAAGCTCTCGACCAATAGCAGGAGATTTGCGCCGTGCTACTGCCAACCCATCCTGGCTGTCATGAGGAGCGAGCGATTACTCAGCCGGGAGAAGCTTCTTCGCTGAGCGGTAAACAGCACCGGCCCTCGAGCACGATGTTGGGCAGGACCGGTCGCCCGGGCCGGGCATTGCCGTACTTATTAAGCTTCGAGACGCCTCTATGACTTTATTTTGCTATAGGCCGTCATTGCTGTAGAAGCTACAAAAGCCTTAATGACTGGAGTTCTAATACCAAAAACAACTTTTTTAATAGCCGCCGCCGTGCCAACATTATAATCATAACATAATATATAATGATAATTTCTCCAGAAAACTTAACGAAGTCAATTAAATTTTGCAATGTGCTAAATCATCAAATTTAATTGAAACAGTAAACGACAACTGTTCGGATGATTACGCGCTTGCTATAATAAGACTGGCGGAACGCAAAAAACGTCTATGCCCGGTATAAAAAAAAATTCTCAGTATAATAAATCTGCGCATGAAAGTAGCTAATTGATACGTTCTAGGCATAGACGTTTTTTGCGTCGTAGCTGGATCTGGTGTGGAATCGGCAAAATCTCAGCAGATTAATAAAGAAATAAACAAAACAGAATCGATAGGAAAGAGAAGACGGCGGCACGCCTGGGCCATCATACCCTCTTCTACTAGAACTTCTCTAGCCAGGGCGTGAGCTCCAATAAATTTAGTACAGAGATGCCGCAGCGCAAAACCTCTCCTTTTATCCCAATCTGTTTGTTAAAATCTCTCGTGAACTAGGAGCGGATAAACTTCGGCGAAGTCTCATAGGTCAAGAATCCTGGACAGAAACTTTGTTTGATCCGGAATTCTTGACCGACGCTGGATTCCTGAAATACCCGTTGTAATTGCTGGAGCAATCCCGGCAAGGATACTTGTCCAAATCCTCTAGAATTTTTTTCCGATTTTCACAAAGTGCAATGATAGGTTTGGAAAGTGGCGCAATTGAGAACACACCACTAATTAATGCAGAAATAATAGGTAAGAACCGGATACGGGGATTTAGTAATAAGACGGTTAATAAATTGATGGCTTTTCATTTCACAACATAAATTGAGTTCTTAAAAATGTGGGAAAGCTTGCGAGGACTTAAGTCCTCGCAAACATTAGAATTTTGGATTAATCTAGCTTCTAATTCGCCGAGAATGGGCGTAATAGCAAAATAGAAGAAAAAACCAACTGAAGCAATTTGTCCAATAGTAACATATGGTGCTTCCACAGGTTGACATCCGATCCAGCCTAAAAGTAAGCAATCTGCCAGAAGCAACCAAAATAATTTTTGGTGAATTGGTCGAAAACTTGAACTACGTACATACGATGTATTAATAAACGGTAAAGCAAATAATGACACAAAAACTAGTCCTATGGCAGCTACACCCCCTAATTTGTTAGGTATACTTCGAAGAATCGCATAAACTGGTAAGAAATACCATTCTGGCACTATATGAGCCGGAGTTGACATGGGATTCGCGGGTATGTAGTTGTCGGGATGCCCCAAAACATTAGGTGCGTAGAAAATAAAGATAGAAAAAAAAATGGCAAAAGCTACCCAACATACTAAATCTTTTACGTATATATAGGGATAAAAAGCTATTTTATCCACAGAAGAATTGATACCCAATGGATTATTAGAGCCATATTGATGTAGTGCAGCAAGATGAATAATAGCAGCGGCAGCTATTATGAAAGGAAGTAAGTAATGAAGGCTAAAAAAACGATTTAAGGTAGCATTATCTACCGAGAAACCACCCCAAAGCCAAGTTACTATAGTGTCTCCTACCACAGGTATTGCACTAGCTAAGCTCGTAATGACTGTAGCTCCCCAAAAACTCATTTGCCTAAATTCCCCCAAACCATGTCTTTTCTACATTTTTTTCAGACTCTATGGATGAATGATGTCAGGCTCCACTGGTTGTTTTTCATTTCAGCATTTCATTCAGAATATCGAGCAGCGATTTGAAGTATTTTTTACTGGAATTAGCCCTGATACGAAATTTTTTCTGCAGTATTTTGGTGAAACTATCTGTATGAATAAGGCCCGCGCGCTCTTTGGTCTTATCATCCATAAGCCAATAGGCTAATGCTCCAAGAGTCGAATAGTCAATAATTTTCTTAGAAACTCCCTCAACTGCCAAAAAAAAAACAGGAACTAATTCAAACTAGCCGAGGTTTTGATTTGAAATCCTAGATACTGGCGGGCCTTCGGCCTTACTATTATTCGTTAAATTGAGTGTTACTCAAATATCCCCGGAGCAAGAATTGGAAGTAAACCCTATTAAAATATCCTGGATCTGTTATGGCAAAAGGTTACAAAGCTGCTTAAGTAAGGCTTCTGAATAGCACCTTAATATACGGCTTGAATAGATTATAAGAAGACTCCAATAGGCCTCCGGCCTTTATTTATTCATTCATTAGAGTGAAATAGACATGATTTTTTAGAGAGAAATGGGACTATATATTTACCTAGCCAAAGATCGATGATAGACTAGGCACCCCACGTGTAGTCTCTGAGGAAATCTCCATGCTATTTTTTCCAAGGCCGAAGACGCCTATTCTCGTGTAGCAAGAGTTTTCCTGCGGATTGTCTATGATGACATGCTAAGGATTTTTACTTAGAATTTGAACCCACACAAGACAGCAAGGCTAAAATTCTAGGGATCGCCACCAAAAATCGTCCATTTCGCGCCTTCCATGGGAGAAAAGTACCTTAGTAATAAAGAGTTTCCCGCATTTAGTGGGGTTTTTTTATCCTCCTATTAGTAGAAGGAGGGGCCAAATCGACCCCACGGTAGTACGTATCCTATAAAAGCTGTTATAATCATTAAAAGTAAAATGACAACTCCAAGACACCAAACTAATTCCCTAGGACTCGAATAGCTTCCATAATATAGACCACGAAAAATATGAAGATAAACCACAATAAAAAACATACTTGCCCCATTAGCATGCATATAACGAAGCAACCAGCCGCCTTTCACATCTCTCATGATGTGTTCTACGCTTAAAAAAGCTAAATCCACATGAGGCGTATAATGCATAGCTAAAAAAACGCCTGTAATTATCTGAATGAACAAGCAAAGACCAGCCAACGAACCGAAACTCCACCAATAACTTATATTGCTCGGGGTTGGATAATCTATTAAATGATTGTTAAATGTAGAAAATATAGGTTGTTTAAGAATCGATAGTCGTCTTGTCATATGAATGTTTCGTGCTTTCTCGTTTTTGCGGATCATGGAAACTTTGTGTTCTTCATGATTAACGCAATCCATCATGGGCAGGATTTGCCCATCATTACAAGGCCTTAGATAAAAAAAATATATATATATATATATATATATTTTATTCGTTTTGGAACGCTCAAAGAGAGAGAGAGGCTTGGCCTCTCTCTCCTTCTCTCAAAGCCTGCATTTACGAAGTTAATAGAACGAATAAAATATATTATTTTCTATTTCTTCTAATCAATTCATTTGGTTTTTTAGCTGCTATTTCACGGAGTTTTTTCTAATTAAAAATATATATTTTTTAGTTGCACTGCAGTGAAATTGTTCAATGAATTAAGGGAGCCAGTCAAAGGCTACTAGAACACCAGATACAAAAACTACCCAAGCTAATGATAAAGGTAAGAATACTTTCCAACCAAGCCTCATCAATTGGTCATAACGATATCGTGGAAATGCTGCACGAACCCATATATATACAAACAAAAAGAAAAGAACCTTAATACTAAACCAAATCGAACCCGGAATCACGTAGAAAATAGGAATATCTAGGATAGGCAGCCAACCTCCTAGAAAAAGCAATGTACATAGACTAGGAGAGTAAGGGTGTAGCTTCGTGGCCCCTTGGGGCCTGAGGATAATAGATATTCACACCCTTCTCAAAGAACCGTACATGACACTCTCGCGTCATACGGCTCCGTTCTGGAAATATTGAGTCTCACCCCCTCTAACCAAGGCTACGCTTAGGTTCTCGAATCACGAAGGCCTCGCATGGATGTCTGAGTGTGGATGATCAGCACAGAGCGGGAAAATTTTCTTTTCCGTCAGATTTTAAGCTGCTTGGTTTAGACTGGATTCGCTCATAATTAAGGCGCGAGTAGTAGTCTATTGTCCGCGATAATATAGGTGCTGCGCTTTGCGCCCTAGTGACTTGGGCTCGCTACGCCTGATTTTCAGACCAATGTCCATCACCGCCGGTGAGTTCTATCTCCCAGAACCAGAATGATTATCCCTGTTCAATGGGTTTACATTCATCCCTGGATATGGGGTACTGTTTCCTTCCCCCGCCACCCTTGTAGCTGTCATCTGTAATTCGCGCAGGTGTGTTCGCACCCCCTGGATGAGAGGAGAAGATGTTTCTCGCAGCAACCCCTTCTGGTTCCAGACCTAGGAGCGCACTTTCCCGTATGAGCATTCGGTACACGTATAGGTCTGGGGAAAAGGTACGAGGTACCCACTGCCGGGTATCTCCCTAGTCTTAAATAGGTCGTCCGATGGGTTCGCGTTTCGTTGTTGTGCTGACACACAAGGCTACCCTTCTCCGAAAGCTCCGCGAGCCTACTGGTCTTCAGATCGCTCGGAAGGGTTTACTGCACAAGGCCCCGAAAAGGACACTGGCTCCTGCAGAAGGCCGCAGCCCAACGAATGGCAGATGCAAAGCTCCACACCTCATTAAGATCATATTAGCATATTCCCCTAAAAAAAACAGAGCAAAACCCATCGAAGAATATTCTACATTATAGCCCGCCACTGATTCCGCTTCTGCTTCTGGTAAATCAAAAGGAGCTCGATTCGTTTCTGCTAAACAAGAGATGAAGAACATAATGAATACAGGAAACAAGGGCGCAGCAAACCATATCTGCTTTTGCGCGATCACAATCTCACTAAAGTTACGAGGACCTACACAAATCAGTACGGTAATGATAATAAGACCGATAGAAACTTCATAAGAAACCATTTGAGCTGCAGATCGTAATGCTCCTAGAAAAGCATATTTAGAATTACTGGACCAGCCTGCTGTAATAATACCATACACGCCTAGAGAAGATATAGCAAATAGATAAAGTATACCTACATTTAAATCTGACAATACCATACCATAATCAAAAGTAGGGGTCGGAGATTTCCCCGCCCTCCGAACCTTACGTGACAGTTTCCCGTCATAAAGCTCTCCGCCACTGATTTCTTTAAGCACATCAACAACAATCTAGATCTAGATTGACGCGCTTTACGAGGTACTTCTTGAATGAGATCGTAGCAGCATTCTTATGTCTGCTGGGACCAACCCGTCTTCTCAGAAGAGTTGAAGCGTCGCCGCCTGCCCCGCATTCGCGGCCACATGCCATGCCGCATTCGCGGCCACATGCCAGCCATACCGCTGCCACTGAAGTGGCCCTCTACCCTCGGATCATGACTGCCGCCCTTCAGTACCTGGCTCGGTCGATTTCCCTATTGACTTACTATAGCGGCTCCGCCGACCCTCTCGCTAGAGAGTAGGTCGATCCCGTGATTGCGTTTTCGACTTTTTCTACCTGTTCGTCGAGGTAAGATGTCCGCATAGTCTTATTCCCTTACTGAGAATGCCCCTGCTTCGCCCTTGTTTTCCGTCTCCGGCCCCCGTTATACCTACCAAAAGAACCGATTCCAGGACCAAGTCGTTCCCCGCTGGCTTGGTGAATGCTGTCGTTCAGCAGCTACGTCATTCGGATTCGTCAGCCTCATCAATCCCAACAGTATCTTCCAAGTCGTCCTTTTATGGGTCATGACTTGGTTTCCCAGATGCTTTTCCACGCGCATTGCGGCAACGCTACCTCTGGGCGATTGACTCCATTGACGCGGACTGGAGATTGGGCACCAGGATATGCCCTATAGCGACGAAAGCACCTTGCACGGCGCGCGGTATAACAGCCCAAGCAACCAAACTTAACATAAATGTCATTACTGGAGCCATTAGGAAAATAAATAAATTAGCACTACTTGGTAAAATAGGTTCTTTTATCATTAATTTCAAACCATCTGCTAAAGGTTGTAACAATCCAAACAATCCCACTACATTAGGACCCTTTCTACGTTGCATAGAAGCCATTATTTTACGTTCAGCTAGAACTAAGAAGGCTACTCCTAGTAAAAGGGGTATTATGATTCCAAGTATTTTCGCTAAAATACCAATGATATACAGTCTCATTTTGTTGTCTTTTTTTTCTAGAATTAAGTGGCGGCTTCGCCCTAAGAATGAGGGCGAAGCCACCACCATTGGCTATAGCCAGTGCCACAGACACCTACCTCCCTATAGATTGTTTGGCTCTCTTCTCTATATATGGTTTTTTGCTTTGCCTAAAAGCATTGGCGCCTTCGGCCCTCATCCTAATAAGAGAGCTTTGCCCTTGGTTTTGGGCATTGACAAAACACTTGGGCGAGAAGAATGCATTCATTTCTCGAACCCGCTTTTCAGCCAACAACCTCGTCAAATCAACTAGGCCGCGGAGCATAGCCTATTTTTCTACTGATTAGTGAAACAAAGAAAAAAAAATAGATATCTATTTTTTTTTCTTTGTTTGCAAAACCAACCAAGTGCTACGCATCTTTCCAAAATACATAGCAGCATTTCCTAGAATTCATGAAGTAGTTTTATTGTTTCGTGCATCTAGCCCATCTATTTGAATATGTATGTAAACTTTACATAATCTTTACATAATGCCGCGTTTTACGAACGAAGCGGTCAGGGCCAAACGGACAAAGGGGAGGGGGAGGGGGGCGCGCGGGTTCTCACATAAGCCGCGCACCCCCGCATAATGAACGAAGAAGACCGCAGAGCTCTATTTATTATTCGGTTCCCACAAAAATGGTACTGGTATACCATCAGCACAAGGCTTCTCCAAAGCGCTGCGTAAGCAACACCCTAAGCAAACCGGCCTAGGACAAGCACGCGCGTGCCGCGCGGCGTTGGTCAACCACCTTCTTCGCTTTTCTCATGCAAATCTAACGGTCGCTTTTAAGCAGCTAGGGTTTTCTCCATTCGACTGCTATTGGAAAAAAAGGCAGGTTGCATATTACGGGATAGGGCATAGCAAACATATTCTTTTTTCAGCGGCAAGGTCGGGATGCCTTTTATGCCCTCTGGATTGACATCATAATGCCCCTTCTAGACCCCAAGCTTCTTCTTAGAATAATAATGAAGTTATTGATAACTTTTGAGTCTATCAAAATAGTTGCCTCGTGACATCACCCGTATATGGATACCTTCCTTCTAAAAAGTACTAAGATCCATATTAGAATCGCCAGAATTAATCACGAATACCACCATCATTACAAGCCCAGTTCTTAGAAAAGAAAGCAGACTAAATGAAGTTCTATCTTTAAATAAAGTATGATTAGGTTGGTAAAAAAACTGTTTCAGATTTTTTCTCCTTTTTTTAATTACCTCCCCACCAATAAATGGATACGAATGGGAATAACCAAACCACGTCAACAGAATGCCGGTACCAAGCAGCTGCTTCAAAGCCAAAGTGATGCGTTTGGGTAAAATGCCCTAGATATTGACGAATAGCGCATATTATTAGGAAAATAGTACCTATAATAACATGAAAACCATGAAACCCTGTGGCTAAGAAAAAGGTAGAACCATAGATACCATCAGAAATCGTGAAAGGTGCTTCTACATATTCCATTCCTTGAAACCCGGTGAAGACTAGAGCCAGCAAAATGGTAGAGTCAAAAGTTACTTCATAGAGCCGTACAACTTGGTCGCCGTTTACTCATCTGACATAATAAAGTGCTCTCCGAACCGTGCAAGATAGTTACCTATCACACGGCTCACCAACCTGATTTTTTACTCTATAGGGCACGTAGTCCTTTATAAAGGCTTAGGCTTAATTCTATTCAGACATGAAGTCAGATTTCCCGTGTCAATCAGGTAAAGTCCATAAATGAAAATCATTTCTGTACAGTGATTTAGACTCCTTCTCGCTTTGCCCTTAAACGAATGAGATCGAGTCAAGTGCTTTACTGTTGCCAGCTCTCTTTCGAGTAGGCGGATACTACAAGTCCTCCGTCCCAGATAGCCGGATCATGGCTATCTAGTTCACCGGTACTACCAAGGTACTCTCATACTTACATGAAAACACATAAGATTTCCAACTAATAGTGCTAGTTCGGACAAAAAAGCAGCCGTGCTTCCAGTGTTTTTGTTTCATATTGAAATTGGGACCTCCTCCTGCTCTGCCACAGGCAGGCTACCATTCTGCCATGGAGGAGATAGCGCTGTAATATTATTGGTTGATCAATAACCTGACCGAACACGCTCGAGTTAGTGTCTCATAAACACCTCACATTCATGAATGACCCATTCGGCTATATTTCCAAGACACGGTCGGAAAAGTTCTCTAGAGTTGGTCAACCCTGTCCTTTCCTTTTGCAACATGCTATTGTCCCGGTTGGTTTAAATGGTAAGTTGCATCCGTCTCATTGCGAGCATCAGCAATGGTATGATTACGAGAGGTAATCAAAAAGTTTCCTTGGTAATCTGACGGTCGCCTGGTAGCTACTAAAGCATAAACAGCTTGTTTTTTGAATCCAGCTAATATAGCATGATGAGCCCAAGTCACGGCAGCTCCAGATGAAAGTAAAATAAGGGTATTTAGAAAAGGAATTCCCCAAGGATTTAACACATCAATTCCTTTGGGGGGCCGAATAGCTCCAATTTCTACCGTAGGTGCCAAAGAAGAATGAAAAAAGGCCCAAAAGAAAGCTAAAAAAAACATGACTTCAGACACGATGAACAAAATCATACCATAGCGAAGTCCTAATTGGACCACAAATGTATGATGTCCTTCGTAAGTGGATTCACGTATAACATCGCGCCACCATACAAACATAGTATATAGGATCATTCCCAAGCCTAAGCTAAGAAGTGTTCCACCTCCCATAAAAGAGTGCATATACATAACACCACCAATGGTGCTTGCCAAAGCTCCCAATGAACCCAAAAGAGGCCATGGACTTGGATCTACTAAATGATAAGGATGCTTTTGAGAGACACTCATAATTCGTCCTGTTTGCTTTTTAGTCTAATTTATTTGATATCCAAGAAACATAATCATCCAAAGAAACAGCTTCTACAACGATAGATAGGGGTCAGGAAAAGCCCCTGCCCTCCGAACAGTATGGGAGCCTTTCAGCTCGTACTGCTCACCTTCCTAGATCTTAACCTTGGACCTTAGGCAACCTTCTCCACAATAGTTAGAGTTCTCAGTATCTTAATCTGCGCCGCAGCCCATAAGTCACTGTTGGCGGCGTTGTGGTATTTGTTGTCCACACAGCAGTTTCATACTTACACTGGTTATAGGTAACACTTCCCGAGCGAATTTTAGCTCTTACGTCTCTTACCTCTATGTATATCTCCCCGATTAGATCTACGAATAGTACACAACCGAAATAACCCCGAGCGAGTCAACTTTGGCGCCCCAGCTCGCATTTACAATCTTACGCGGGAGCGCTAATTGCTCAGACTTAAAAACCTTTATGGCCTTCGGCCCTTAGCGGGCCCGCGTGTAATTGGAACATATCCTTGGCTTCCTTTGTGAGGCCGAAATCCGCGCAAGCAACCGAAGAGAGTAGGCAAAAAATAGGACCTCCAGCATTAGCCGGAGGTCTTTTCATACGATGCTGCTACCCTCGTTCTGATCTTGCCTGGCTTGGGTATTTTTGGTGGTGTGAAAAAGAACTGATTTTTGCTCGGCTTATTTACTAAATGGGCTGGGGTTCTTTTTCTATTCAGAGTATTCCTTACAGATCTCGGTGTCATTTTTTTTTGCCTTTTTCAAATAGCCTCGTACCAGACAAAGAATCGCTCAATATTCATTCGGGTGAATCCGTAGTATCTGCCGTGTCTGCTTCTGTAGATCCTCACCTATATGGCTGTTGAGAGACAAACAAGATCTGTCCAGTTTAACTTGAGCGTAAACTAGCGTATAGACTTGTTGAGAGCTCTTGTTGTCTTAGTAAAGGGAAAGTACGATCTTGGATTGGCCCCCTTCGCATGACCTGAAGAGGCCTGTAATACTATGAGGCCTCTGAACTCCCTCACGACACTGCCATGGGGATGTTTAGCCCCGACTTCCATAGGTCCGAATTAGGTTTTACCTCCTAGTGAGAATTTAGGTCCTTGCGCGGGCGTCTGATCTCTCGGACTTACTCTGTATGGAGTGCCCTGTGGTTTCTCGAGTGCCGCAGAAGCTAATGCCATCAACTGCGGGTTTAACACTATTGGTTTATTAACCACTCGCTCGCCGCTATATCCTGCTTGGGACGGTCGGTCCAGCTTAGGACGGGCTCCGCGTTTCAAGCTCGTTATCCTAACCATATCCTCTGCTTCTCCGGGGAGCCCTAATGGGGGCAGGCCCATCGATCCCCGGCTTTTCCTTACTGCTCTAGCCATGATATTGCTATGATAGCTTTTTTGGGTAGCTCGCACTCAGGTTTGCCTTGTTCGAGAAAGTGCGACTGAGCCAGAATAGGCTCAGCAGTCGGCCTATTTATTCGGGCGCACGCATAAACGCATGATTAGTTCCACAAAGTTCACTGCACTGACCATAGTAAACCCCTTCTCGTTTAATAAAAATGGAAGTCTGATTTAAACGGCCAGGTACAGCATCACATTTTACACCTAAGGAGGGTACAGCCCAGCTATGAAGTACATCAGCAGATGTTATAATCATACGTAGATGAGTTTTTGCTGGTACAACTACTCGATTGTCTACTTCTAATAAGCGCAATTGACCCAATTCTAAGTCATCTTCTGGAATCATATAACTATCAAAAGTTAGTGACTGTTCATCAGAACTGTTATAGTCTGAATACTCATAAGGTTGGGTCGACGGCCGGTCCTTGGTCCCAAGAGCCCATACGCCTCCCACCAAACTGTACTTGCAAGTTTCCCCGCAGACAGCTCTCCACGCTCATTAAGACTCGAAGAGTAGAATGTCTAGTTCTTTCCCACCTAGGAATAAAACGTAATATACTCTCTACAGTGGATCTTCGGGTGGCGTTATCAGGGGTCTGCTTCTTGTTTTATTGAACTATGATTTTAGTGAAACCTTTCGAGGTCAAAACTGTGGCCTTTTTGTTGATATGTCTGTAATAATGTGCTTCCGCAATTTCAGTAATTTTATGAGCAAAACACAGATCATATAGAAAAAAAAAGTATGGGACCTTACTGCATAGTTAACCACATAAAACGAATCCAATCTAGTTATCCTTTGTTCAACAAGTGGAACGTTCAAGAAAAGGAGTGATAGTCCAGGTTGTAGGAATGACCCAGTGAACCCATGGTTTATTCATCAATCTCTGGGCCTTATGTCTCCGCCCATTGTTTTCTAGCAATAGGCTTCCCGTTTCCCTCTTGTTCCTAGTACCTATTGATGTTCTAAAAAACTTACCGGTTGCTTGGAACTGAAAGGATCTGTCCTTCATTTTCTCGATGATGATAAGACGGGTCACGCCCTGGATCGTCGAGAGTGGACTCGCCGACTCCTGGAGTAATGTTCCCAAATTTTCATTTGATCCTGCGATATGCAGTTTTGTAACTCTTTATTAGGTCGAATAGACTAAGATAGTAACATTTCCACCGTAAGTAAATCCTCTGTGACCCTTGAGTTTTCGCTGAAATTGCCCGACGTCCCTTGCGAGCGGCCGAGACTTCAGTACAGTATAAGCGCTGGTCCCCTTCGGTAAAGTTCTTGTTCTTGATGTTACCTACTGGAGGACCTCCGTCCCCAAAGAAGAAGAGCAAGCCTCAGAGAGGCTCGTTCTTCTTCTTCCGGCAGTTTTGCCACTACCATGGTTGTTGTCAACGTTAGGGGATCCCCTATTCCAGAAAATGACGAGGCCGGGCCTGTTAGATTCGAAGTCGTATGCCACTGGCTGTGGTGCCGATAGATTCAATACTTCAGCGCTGTTATTGGACATTGCAGGCTGAGCAGTCTATTTCCCGTATATTGCCTACACCGAGAAGAGGAATGTGTACCTCTAGCGACTTAGAGAATGGAACCATGGGCCTATTAGCTGGGGGAGCCTTTTCAGTCTATAGGTTTAACCTTAACTCCCCGTTTCTGGCATGCTCTAGTCTCTCGAGTCTTTCAACGTCAAACGAAGAATGATTTTGGCTCATCTTTCTTTTGGTAAGCCAGAAGCTTTGCAGACCATAGAACCAGTCCGGCGCATTTCGTTGCACTTCCATCATTCTTGTAAAAGGGCGCACTCCAATACCGTTGATGTCCAATAGCTTTGATAGTAATCGTTGGATCTACTACCTCGTCCATTGAATATAATAAAGCAAAAGATGGTATAGCAATAAACATCAGGATAATACTAGGAAAAATGGTCCAAATAATCTCTATAGTAGTCCCATGAACAATTCTTTCCGGAATTGGATTTCTTTTATGGTGAAAATGCCATAAAGCGCGAACCAACATCCATAATACAAAGATCAAAATAATTATTAAGAAGAAAAAAATATCATGATGTAAGATAGGGGTCAGCGCTCGGTGTCTGCCCTCCGAACCATACGTGACAGTTTCCCGTCATAAAGCTCGCTACCTCGAACCTCGGCCTGAGGAGGGGCAAAGCAGCATGCTTTGCCCTCTTCTCCAAAACAAAATATGAAACGTAACGGCGCTACGCGCACCTTTCTTTGTTCGCGAAGCGAACAAAGTGGGCATGTGTTGGACAATCAGTCAGCAGGGAAGCTTGCACAGAAGCAAGCAAAAAAAAATCTATATAGATTTTTTTTTGCTTGCTTTATTCCACAAACTATTGCGCAGTGGCATCATCGAGGCTATAAACTGATTGCTTCGTAACACGTAATTAAGATGATGGTATCGTTGAGCGCGTAACAGTCCATTGTATGCTTCATTCTCGCATTTACAGGCTTTTATCCGCCTCTTGACCGAGATAAGGACACGGGAAAAAATAGATATATTTTTTTTTTCAAAGCCCCTTCTTTCTATATCTATATATACCTCAGAGAGGATACGAAACGGTCTTAGGTTGATCCCCTTAATAGCTAAAACTATGCATTCTTACTACGGGATCTCTGAATTCTCCTTGTACAGGGAGTTAGTTCCCCAGCTTCCACCATCACGGATTTTCAAGGGTTAGATCCTTGCGTGAATGCCTGATTTCTCGGGCTATTCTCGTATAGAGTGCTACGTGGGAACTCAAGTCCCGTGTTCGTAATTGATATCGAGCGCGAGTTCGGCCGTTTTGCAGGCTTACTATCCACGCGTATGCCTTGATATTCTGCTTCAGACATACGGCCCAGAATTGGATGGACTAGATTCACGTATCAAGTTTGTTATCCTGATCTTTCCTTATGCCTTGTCGAAGCATCCTAGTGAGGGCAGTCTCAATGTTCTGCGAGTTTCACATGATGCTTTCGGGGCGATCTTATTGCTAAGGATGCCCCACCTGTGTAGCTCACATCCTGGCGATAGCCAGCTCGAGCAGATATGGCAGAGTTGGAGCAGAGCTCTGCAACCGTGATGATATATCTAGGCGCACTCAATTATTCCTTGCATCATAGGTGTTGCTGCGTCTTGAAATCCTAATTGCCAAGGTTCCGCAGCGTCACAATAACCAATTGGAAATAGCCATGTATTTTTCAAACTCATTTGGTATATTCTTGTTTTTTTTAGAACTACTTCGGCCCTTCGACAGGCCCCACAAAAGGACCAACCAACAAAAAAATAGATTTTTTTGTTAGACGCCCATTAGGATAGACAAACCCGCGATAATGATCCCATGAAAACCCAGAAAATAAAAAAATCTAAGAGTAAACCCACCCCGTAAGTGATAGTTTTGCATCATACAACTCTACGTTCAAATTAATAGGATTTAGATCCTAAGAAAGATATACTTGCTAAACTCGATAAATAGAAAAACCTAAGTTCCCGATGGCTCTTCGAAAAACCAAAATATCTTCATATCTTATAGAAACGAAGAAGTTTGCGTTTGGGACAGGGTACTTAATAGATAATTTAGGTGGTAATTTTTTTTTAGGTGCCTGTTGAAGGTCTGCCTATGATACTCGTGGCCTTTCCTCCATGGTCGTCTGTTCCGCATACTGATCTCGAATCTTGTCGCGCAAAGACCCTTACCCTCAGCTTGCAGCTTGTCGTATTTAGCTTCTACTACATGCTGAACAGCATCATCTAGACGTGGCTGTTCATTCTTCATCAGTACTCATTTTTTTTACTACCCAACCAACAAGCATTAATTTCTTTCATTTAACGCTCTTCAATTTCTTCCAAAAGCTGATCCGTGTTTTTAGCTTCATTAGTAAGTACCTTCTAATTGAACTTTAGCTTTTTCAATTTTAGGCTTTTTTCTTAGAATTCTAATGCATTCGCTCTATTCAAATCGTGCACGTACAACCGAGTACCCTGCCGCAATAAAAGCGCCTATGGCATTACCAGCTATTTCAACAGCCTTTACAGGTCCTCGTTTTGCCAAAATGACAGAGAATTATGAAAACTTTGTGTGGTTGTTTTATGTCATTTCATTTAAACAACCTTTAAAATAGAAAATATTTTGAACTTTAAACCTAAGATTCCACGCTAAATAAAGATAATAAGATTCTTTTTCTTTTTTCATCTATGCGTAACACTTTCCTAAGCTCCAAACATTGAGAGTACTGAAGTCCCAGATTATTACCTATTAAGTTTCCTTTCATTCGTAGGGCTTTTCTAGTCTACCTTACTCTCATAAAAAGCCAGAATATTCCCATCATCAAAATAAACTATTTATTATAGACGGTGGGGTCTGGGTTCTATCGCAAGACCGCTTCGGCTGAAATAGCCAATTGATGGAATTAAAGATGGAAGGCGTAAACCGAAGCAAATGCGTTTTCCGTCACGAGGGGTGGCCAGTAGACTGCGTCAACAACTCCTTTTCTATCATATTATAGAAAGTGTCGGCTACGTTCTGAAGGTCTAAGATCCTAGTCGTCTATTGGAGTGTACTCACGACTTACAAGGCTTTTTCATATTTTCTTTTCTTTGTAGTTCGCCAACTCCTGGAATTCGTTCATTAGTAACCCAAGCCTTTCCATTCGGGCCTAAGGATTCCTTAACAGCATTATTGTCTCCTCCTGAAGAGAGAAAGGCCAAGCCTTCTACAATATAGATCTCTTTATTAATGGAAAAACCTACACAATCTACATACTTACATCCTAATAAGCCCGGGCCTTCGGCCCTACACTAAAGATGCATCATGCATTTCGAGTGCTTCGCACCATTATGAGTATGAGTGCTTCGCGCAACTGAATCTGTTCTACATGATCAGTATTAATCTTCCGTTAACCATGCGCCATCATATAGAAGAAACGGAGCCTACAAAGGCTTTGGTTATTTGCTTTAATAAGTATAACTAACCTCTTAGAAACAGACAGTCGAACCAATACAATGCTTAGAAGGGATTAAAAGTAGCAGATTATGCAACTTGTTAATTATTCATATAATGGAAAAACCACTTGGCTTTGATTCAGTTCTGCAATAACATAGTAATTAGATGCTACGCCATAGAGTAGACCCATGATTCGGAATTAAAAGCTAGGCGCAAAGCGGAAACACATTAAAAATTTACATGCTTTATGCTTGACAGCTTGACCATGCTATACTTACATGAACGAGAGCTAAAAAAACCCAAATGAATTGCGTTTAACCATAAGATTTATCCATATGAGGCCTAACTTAGACATAATCTATAGTATGCTGCGTTTTTTCAATTTGTCTTCAAATAAAGGTAAGGTAGTTGTTTAGATATACTCCGAACAATGGCATAGTAAAAAGCTAAATCCTGTCTCAATATATTCAGCGCACTTAACAGTCATTTGTGCTAACCGCGGAACTCCTAGAAAAAGAACACGAAAAACTATTTGGCTGCGCTTCGCGCCTTTGGCCATAAAGGCAAAAGTTGCAGTAAAGGGGTTTGGATTGAATAAAAGAGATAAATGCATCAAGGGCAATGCAGTAACTTGGAAAAGAAAACGAGCCGTCATGCCACCACCTCTATTTCTATTTGCTGTTCCGCCCCGCGCTTTTTGGCGGTCGCAGCACGCAGCAATTTCTTTTATAAAATAGAAAATTTGTTTGCTTTTCGATTCTTCGACCACTAAAATGTAAAGTAGGACTTAAGTCGTCCGCTCCGGCATACGTCAAAAAAATCTATATTTTTGTATTTACCTTTTCTTCTTTTCGCTCTATATTTATTATTGGCTTTACGAAGGACTTTAGTCCCGGAAAACCTTAGCTTTCCGGGGGTTTACCCGCTTCCTTTGCTTTGTGCGGAAGAAAGGCGGAGATTGGGAAGGCATGACAGAGAAAAGGAGAAGCGTACAAAAAAAAATATATATACCTTTTTTTTTGAGCTTCTTAATGGCTTCAGAGAGCTAAAGCCTTCAAATATCTCTGATTTTTTTGACAGTATTTTCAAAATCTATAGCATTTTGTCGGAACACATCCTGTCTTTTGACTCGAGTAGTTTTATGCATAGTAAGTACTATAGCCCCAATCATAGCTACTAATAAAATAAGACTAGAAACCAAAAACAGAACAAAATAGGTGGTATAAAGTAAATTGCCTAATGTTTCCAAATTAGTCCAACTTTGTATCTTTTCAGCATAAACTGTATATGTTAAATAGGTTGTACTCAATTTCGTTGGTAATATTGGAATATAATCATTATCTACAATGAAGAAAATTTCCAACAAAAAAATAACTCCAATAATACCACCTACAGGTAAATAACGCAATACATTCTCGTGAATTTCTGCTATTTTAATATTCAACATCATAACTACGAATAAAAATAGAACGGCAATAGCTCCTACATAAACCACTAAAAAGATCATAGCAAAGAAGTCGAGACCTAACAAAACAAGTAAACCCGAAGTGTTGAAAAAAACTAAGATGAAAAATAAAACAGAATGGACTGGATTTTTAGCACGTATTACCATAACACTAGAGACTAAAGCAATGCTCGAAAAAACAGAAAAAAGTATCATGGTTATTTTACTAAGTCCCTTTTATCATTTGCTTCAACAATGAAAAAAAATCTATATATTTTTTTTCTACGCATCATCTGTTCCCCAGATGATGCGAGCAAACACAAACCAAGCGGAAGAACAACTGAAGCCAACACATGTACGCGGCATGAAAAAAAAGCCCCATAGGAAAGAGATCCTGCTGGAGCAGAGGAAGAAGTGCGAAATAAGGGCGCTCTCGATACGAAAGAGGCCTTCGGTTATAAGGTGCAACAGGAAGCAAAACAAATATGTATTTTTTTTCTTATCCGCTTCCCTCCCCCTGCTTCGGATATAGCTCATCAGAAGGCTTCGTGGAACGACATCATAAATAAAAAGTGTCTCAGGTTCTCGTCAGTCGAGTAGATAAATCTCGATATATCGTAATAGTAAATGCATGGCGAACTTTGCGTACAAAACTATCTTTCGCTCGTGAAATCCGTAGACTATTTTTGATTCTGAATCCGTATAAAGCAAATTCATCATGTATGATAATTAATGATCATCTTTATTTATAAACTTTATTCTTTGTGCCCTTAGACACTCTTGAACCTTGTGCATCACCGAAGGCTCCCTGAGCTGAAACCGCTTCGAGTTGTTTCCGTACAAAACGATTCATAAATTCGCTATGTAAATGAGCGTTTTTCACTTTTGCTTTTTGACTAAATATTGGAAAGCACATGGTTGGGGTCGAAGACCCCAACTTATGGAATTGGGGCAAGAAGAGGCTTAGAAACTTTGAGTTTTATTCTCTTCTAGAACGAACATAGATGGCACAAAATCACGCATACTTTGTCCATCAGCTTATAGAAGAAAGGCACGCAGCAAACCGACAAAAAATCTAGGCGCACAAAAATATATAGATTTTTTTTCATATATATTCCAAAATGCAGAAAAGTAAAAAAAAATCTTTTTTTTTAGCTCTTCAAATCCATTTGATTATGCTTCGCTTTCCTTCTTTTCCAAAAAGTTACCATTCATTATTCAAGAAAAAAGGAACATAAATAGAAATTAACGCTCTATTCGCTGCGCGAATGGCGAATGTAGGGCAAATCAAGCTTGGCTTCGAGGTATTTTGTCATATATAATATATATATGAAAAAATACCGAAAGAAATAAAAATATTTTTTTATTTTCTCTCAAGACTTTGCCTTGAAAAGCGTCAAGCAACGAAGCGGCTTCTCAGTTTCGCCTCGCGCTAAAAGAAAAAAAAGAGAATTCATCATGGCTTGCAGTCCGCTAGAACAATTTGCAATTATTCCATTGATTCCTATTCATATAGGAAATTTCTATCTTTCATTTACGTGCGGAGCTCGCGCCCACTACTCGATGGTGTAAACACTTCGTCGGGGTTTTAGACGATAATCCAACTCCCGTTTACTTCGATGCCGTGGAGTCAGGAAAGTGTTCTGTACAGGATAGGTTTACGAATCTCGAGAATGGCCGCTCTTTTGAAAGGGAGACGAATATGAGGACTGATCTACTCAAATAGCCGATGGTAAACGGTGAAAGGAAGCCCCTGGGTCAGGATACAAACCATGTTCACGCCGGCACACGCCGGTCGAGCTTAGAGAATCCTAGACAGAACGCGCGGGTAGATCAACTGGGGTGACGGCTATGAGGGCGAGTGCCCAGGATACTGCGGAATGCGCTCGAGGATGGATAGAAAACCTCCCACGGAATAAGCGGCGAGGAATGTAGTCCTGGCTCTCTTCGGATAAGTAGAAAAAAATACTTTTTTGGAGATGGCTGCCAAAATAAAGCCTCTATTGGACCTTTGGCCGGTCCCGGGGAGAGAGGAGCCGTATGATGGGAGACTATCACGTACGGTTCTATAGGAGGGGAACGGCTCTAAACCCTGGGCCTAAGTAAGGTTCAAATGGAGCAAAAAAAAAAGATTTTTTTCCCCTACCGACCCAATTCATCTTTGTCTATGCTATTAACTATCAGTCCAGTATTGCTTCTAGTTCATTTCGTTACTTTAAATGGAGGACACTTAGTACCAAATGCTTGGCAATCCTTTGTTGAAATTATTTATGATTTTGTGCTTAACTTGGTAAATGAACAAATAAGCGGTCCTTCTTCGATAAAACAACGCTTTTTTCCTCTAATTTTTGTCACTTTTACTTTCTTATTATTTAGTAATCTTATTGGTATGATACCTTATAGTTTTACAGTAACAAGTCATTTTATAATTACCCTGGGTCTTTCATTATCTCTTTTTATTGGAATCACTATAGTTGGATTCCAAACACATGGGCTTCATTTTTTTAGTTTTTTATTGCCGCAAGGAGTACCCTTGCCGTTAGCACCCTTCCTAGTACTTCTCGAGTTAATCTCTTATCGTTTTCGCGCATTGAGTCTAGGAATACGTTTATTCGCCAATATGATGGCTGGTCATAGTTTAGTAAAGATTCTAAGCGGGTTTGCTTGGACTATGCTATCTATGGGGGGTATTATGTATTTAGCGCATCTTGCTCCTTTTTTAATAGTATTCGCATTAACTGGTTTGGAATTAGGTGTTGCTATATTACAAGCTTATGTTTTTACTATTTTAATCTGTATTTACTTAAATGATGCTATAAACCTTCATTAAAAGACTGGTGTAGGGAGCATCAAAACAGTTGCTACATCACTTCTTTACTTTTTAAGCGCGTCATCGTCAACCATAATAAAAAAAGCTGGATTTGCTTTTGATGACGCAGAATAATGCACACCGATGGTCGAAGACCTTTGAACGCGCGGGATGCAAAAAGCTACGAAAAAAAAAATATTCTATATATATATATATTTTGCTGCGCCCTGCGGCCTCTTGTAGAGTTCCCCGTTGGCGGAAACGAATGTCCCGGGACCCCGGGGACTAATTCCTACCGAAACAAAGAGGCCGCAGATACTCCTCCCCCCCCCCCCCCCCCCCCCCCCCCCCCCCCCGCAGCTTGACAAAAGTTCTCTTTGGTCGCCATAGATTTTTGCTGCGCCCACTTTCTCGCAACTCTTCTCTGATGCGGCAAACTTATCTTGAGCTGAGACGCTTAATGTCTGATTCTAAGAAGGGACGAATAGTTTCATTATGATAAAAGCCATGAGATCCTTCTAAATGAGTAGCCAAGCGCATAACGAAGCTTGGCCTTTTTCTTCTCTCCCCAATCCCCGAATGGGACGAGGCAAAAGGGGGCGAAGCGCAGAAAAGTTTCTAAATAATGCGCTTCGCCTCCCTCGTCGCCTGATCCCCTTTTTCTCCTACCTCAAATAGTTTACCACCATCTATAATGCGAAAAACTACGATTGGCTTGAGCCAGTTTATGAAGATCATCCCTTTTTTTACGTGCAATCCCCATCTTTCGGGAAGCATCCAATATCTCATCAGCTAAACATTGATCTAAGCTCATGCTTTTTTTGTTAATACGTCGTTTGGCTGCCGCTTCGAGCATCCAACGAATGGCTAAGGTTTCTTGACGATTTGCTGCCATAATAGATGGTACTAATTGAGTAGTACCAGAAATTCTTACCTTTTTCACTTCACAAACAGGCTTGACATTTTCTATGGCATTAACCAAAAGTCTCAATATATCGCCATGCTGAGCTAGACAATGAAAAGTTTTATAAACAATAGCACGAGATCTCGTTTTTCTACCATTAATCATGCAAATATGGACCAATTTTTTTATTAATTGTTTCTGTTTACCATGCAAGCCCCGGATATAGCCCAAATTGTCTGAGCTATTGTATATGCTTGCTCTACGACCTTTAGGTCCTGATAGCACATGCCCTTCCAGGGCATAGCATAAATATCTACGATGCGATAAACGACGCGTAAAAAAGCTTTCTGGAAAAAAAAATAGATTTTTTCCGCTAAATGGCCAATTTTCCTTTTTTTTGATCCCTGCCTTTGATGAATCAGACACAAAGCTGAAATTTGATGATTTGACAAATAAATTCATATAGAATCTTTGGGTTTTTTTGTACCATATTTAGATCTGCCTTGACGTCGACTCGGTATTCCCTGCAAATCTTTAATTCCTCGAATACAATGGTATTTTACACCTGGCAAATCTTTCGCTCTACCCCCTCTAACCATAACCACAGAATGCTCTTGCAAATTATGGCCTTCGCCGGGAATGTAAGCAATTATTTCATTTCGATTGGTTAAACGTACTTTGGCTATCTTGCGTAAAGCTGAATTAGGTTTCTTTGGTGTTCTCGTCGAAACACGCAGGCATACTCCTTGCTTTTGAGGACATTGAGTTAAAGCTCGAGTACGTTGTGTGCGCCGTTTTGACTTTCTACCATGACGAATCAATTGATTTATTGTAGGCATATTTCACTTACTTGGTTTTTCTTAGAAAGTTGCATAAAATTTTTCTTTTTTATTTCTCATGCTCTATTCGTTCCGGGAATGGGGCCTTTGGCCGCTATATCCTGCGCCCTTTCATCACTATGCTCTCCATGATTTTCGCTCATCATGAAAGCACGAGGAAAAATAATAAAGGAGAACGGTGAAAAACTGGAATAAAGAGCGAAGACACTGAAAAAAAAGTCTTTTTTCCATTTTTTGTGTCCTTTTCTTTTCCAAACAAAAAATTCCTACGTGCACTAGAAAGCTCATTTCGCTTGGCTCTCGGAGCATATGTAAGTAAGGCTATCCCTTACGGGATTCGAACCCGTGTTCTCGCCATGAAAAGACGATGTCCTATACCCCTAGACGAAAGGGACAAAATTATTTCAAAGAAAAATAGTCAGCCAGAGCTGCGCTGCGATAAAGAGAAAAAAAAAGTGGCACAATTTGCGGCCTGTGGCCCGTTTATGTGCCACTTTTTTTCTCATTTACCTACGATAATCCATGACGCTTTCAACTAAAAAAAAAACTCTGTACCTGGTCAACATTACACCAAGAGCGACCTTTCGTCTGCATTTTCGCTTTTTGGATGGAGCCAATAAATTGGGAGAAATGAGAAAACAAAATCTATATATATATTTTTTTTTTTGCAGTAAAACCTAAACGCGAGCTAATCAAATCAATCAACAAAGTATTCTTTTTTGAACTTGATTACTAACGTGTTATAATGCATCCAGATCCCTTAACTGCGGTCAAAATGTTGACTAATTTGACCACGGTGCTATAATAAACTTTCTCGGGTCACAGAAGGCATAAACGCCTTGAAATAATGCAATAGGGTAATACTATTCTAATTTCAAAGTATACCATCGCTTAAGTGAATAGGGGAAAAAAAACATATCTCTTTTTTTTTCAATTCTTAAAATATTTTTTCATATATATATATGTTTTTTCTTTGTAGTAATGCAGCCTACATGACACGTAGTGCTTAAGAATAATAAATTTGTGCTTGTAGCTCAATCGGATAGAGCACCAAACTACGGATTTGGGGGTTGAGAGTTCGAATCTTTCCAAGCATGGGCCTATCCATCAAATTCTACTAAAAGAATACATCTGATAAGTGTAAAGGCCTTCTTACTTTCTTCTTATTGTTTCGTTTTGTCAGAGCTGGCGGAAATAGCTTAATGGTAGAGTATAGCCTTGCCAAGGCTGAGGTTGAGGGTTCAAGTCCCTTTTTCCGCTTGGGTCTTTTTCCACCCAGTTTTCTCCCCCAAAAATCTATTCTTTTTTCTTGCCTAAGGTACCGGGAAGGAATAGCCAACAAAAGCAGGGGGCCGCTTCGTTGCTTGGCAAATGGAAATCATTTGTCATGATTCAGGGCGCAGGTGCAGCCTTACGCTGCGGTGGCCATTTCTCTGCGAAACGCAATTAAACCGGTGCTGTGCCCACATTATTCGCATAACAAATGATGGGGCTGGAAACAACCGGGAGGATGGAGAAATAAGACGGTACGGAGAGTCATTGGAGGCGCAGTGCTTTCCTTGTTTTTAGCAAAGGCCAATCTGCGAAAAAAATTCTTTTTTTTTATCGCGCCCCGCGAAAAGCTACGCTCTGTGGCCTTGCTCGAATTCAGCCTTGAATCCAATTCATACTTGTGGATTATGCAACTATTCTATTATGCTGAACTTATAAAAATTTTATTTATTTATCAGACATACAACTTACAAACATAGACTTAGTGCCATTTGATGGCTAATTAGGAATAGAGGAGAAGGGTATAAAAAGAAAAAACTGATCAAAAATAAAGTAATTGCTAGTAGTAAGGATTTTTCACGATCCATTGGTTTATATAGAATCCATTTTTTAGGTGTATCAAAATACATTATTTTCACAAAGCGTATATAATAGAAACAACTGATAACACTAGTAACAACTCCTATTAAGGCTAGTAAGTAAGCCCCACAGCCTAGAGCAGCAAAAAACAAATAAAATTTGCTACAAAATCCGGCTAACGGGGGTATTCCTGCGTATGAAAACATGGTAATAGACAGAGTAATAGCTAAAATAGGATTAGTTTTGGCTAAAGCACCTAAATCTGCTATATATTTGAAACGGTTTTGACGTAATGCTAAAACTATGGCGAATACATTGATGGTCATTAATACGTAAATAAAAACACCAATTAGTAGCGATTGAATCCCTTCTATGGTTCCACATGAGAAACCGATAAAAAGATAACCTACATGTCCAATAGAACTATAAGCTAAAAGTCTTTTGACTTTGTTTTGAGCCATTGCAGCCAATGCTCCTAAAATCATAGAAGCAATGCTGCAAAAAAAGAATAGTTGTTGCCATGTTGGATCATAGAAACTATAAATAAAAACACGTACCATATTGGCAAGAATAGATATTTTAGGCGCAATAGAAAAGAATGCTGTAACCAGAGTAGGTGAACCCTCGTATACATCAGGTGCCCACATATGAAAAGGAACTGCTGTGATCTTAAATAAAAAACCTACGGCAATAAATAGAATCCCCATAAAGATACCACTAGATTGAGCACCAAATAAAGTGATTTCATATCCGGTGAAAATCTTAGCTAATTCCTCGAAGTTGGTAACTCCAGTAAATCCATAAATCATAGAACAACCAAACAATAAAATTCCAGAGGAGAATGCACCTAAAATAAAATATTTTAAGCCAGCTTCTGTAGAAAATTCAGAGTCTCTTTTTGATGCTGCAATCACATAAAAACATAAACTTTGAAGCTCAATAGCTAAATACATGGCAATTAGATCGTAAGCCGAGATCATAAAGAGCATACTGCAAGTAGAAAGTGGAATTAAGACAATAGATTCAAAAGCATTCAAACTCTCTTCTTTAAAATAACCCAGACACATAACTATAGTGCTAGCCGTACTTATTAATAGAAAGATTTGGCAAAAATAGGTAAAATTGTCTATTATTAAATTATTATAGAATAAATTGGCAACAGTTAGAGGTGTGCTAGAAGCGACCAATAAGATAGTTATTAGATACCGATAGGGTGCTTTTCTCCCCCCCGGTCAGAACCACACGTGCGAGTTTCCCCGCATGTGGCTCGTCCATGATAACTTTTTCAGGTTTACGGACCGAAACCCTCTAAGGCCGGGCCTGCATGAACAAAATAAAACACTGATCATTTCGGAGTTGGCGTTATGCTACATTGTCTTCCATTCCTTCATTGGCTACGTTTGTAGGTAGATTAATCAAATTCGCTGTTTTACCTAGCTATTGCCTTAGTCTTTTATCCAGGGTTGTATATTGACGTAGGAAGTCTCATTAATATGGGACTGAAAGTAGTAGCACTCAGCGAAAAAAATCTTTTTTTTTCTCTTTTTTTTTTTTCTCTTTACCAGACGCGGCGCGCGCCGCGTCTGGAAAGTACAGCGCATTATCACCTACCTCCTTTTCCTCCGAGGCTTTCACTCTAAAGGGCATCGTCGTATGCTTAACATTAATTGCCCGGTGTATTTCTCAGGGTACATTATGGAAGGATCTGTCACCCGTACATTTTGGCTAAAGCCTTGGTCTCCAAGGGATTTTCAAAAGTATTTTTTTCCGAAAATCGTAGCAAATTTGCTACGCCCTGCTTTTATCAAAGCCGGTCCCTATCGAGTCCATTTGGATGATCCCTAGTTTGCGCGTTTGGCCGTTTGCTTGTCGTTTAGTCACGTGTACCACTTTTTCTGTCCATTACAGTTACGTCCGGAGGGTTGCTCGCACGTGAGTAGCGTTCGAGCCCACGTGTCTTCCGGCCCCGCCTTTCGTTGGGGGAAGTTACCTTACTCCTATGCGTACGATTGTACTTGCGACGAAACGCGGATGGTACCCATGCTATGGTTCCCTGCGGTCTGATCCCACATAAGGTTAGGGAGTCTATCCGAGCGATTGTTTTCAACCATCGTCTTCTCAAACGCGCCCTCCTAGGCGCACAACACTAAGTAAACCAAGCCAACTAACATTACACACTAATGGTGGATAATCATATTTTTTAGAGGTACTAAATACAACTCCATAAATCAGCAAAATGATGGTTGCGTTAATAAGAAAGATCTCTGGGAAAAGCGCCAAAAAATCATGTTCAAACATTTCTTCAAACCTCTTTTTTATGTTTTTCAATCAAATTTTCCATGTTGCACTAAGTTACTTACGGAAGTATGCATACACTCTAAGAAAACTTCGGGGTAGACACCCATCCAAATAACTCCAACAATAAAAGGGAAAAATATTAGAACTTCTCTTCTATTTAAATCGGAGAATTTTTGGAGGAATTTGGGTTTGAAATTCCCAAAAATTACACGATTATATAGCCAAAGAGAATAAGCTGCGCCTAAAATCATTCCAAGTGCCGCTAATGTGGCCACTAAGCTATTTCTCTGGAAAGCTCCTACTAAAATAAGAAATTCTCCGATAAAGCTGCTAGTACCAGGTAAACTCATATTGGCTAAGGTAGAGAATAAAAAGATCGTAGAGAACATGGGCATGGTGCTGACTAAACCTCCATAATATTTAACAAGTCGAGTCTTATGTCGGTCATATAAGACACCGACACATAAAAAAAGGGCTGAAGAAACCATTCCATGACTTAACATAAGTAAAATACTACCTTCAATTCCTTGTATGTTTAGACTGAACATACCGATAGTCACAAAATTCATATGAGCTACTGAAGAGTAGGCAATAATTTTCTTCAGATCGATTTGTCTTATTGTAGTCAAGGAAGTATATATAATAGCAATGACGCTTAAGGTATAAATGAAAGGAGTAAAATAGGGTGTCGCTTCAGGAAACATGGGTATAGAGAATCTTAAAAAACCATAGGTTCCTAATTTCAAAAGAATTCCTGCCAAGATTACAGATCCAGCCGTAGGTGCCTCTACGTGAGCTTCAGGTAACCAAATATGAACTGGTACCATAGGCACTTTGACAGAAAAAGAAGCAAAAAAAGCAATCCATAGCAATATTTGGCGCCGCTCACTAAATTCTGTGGTTAATAATATTTGTAAATCAGTGGTTCCTGTTTGAAAAAAAATAAATAAAATGGCTAGGAGCATGAAGACAGATCCGAGTAAAGTATATAAGAAAAACTGATATGCTGCTTGGATTTTTCTTTGTCTAGAACCCCATACCCCTATGATAATAGGAGAGTAAGGGATGATAGGCCCTCGGCTTTATCTCCCCATGATAAATGAGTCGAGAAAAAGCTCCTGTAGGTACCCACACCCTTCTCAAAGAACCGTACGTGACACTCTCGCGTCATACGGCTCCCTCTCAAAATAGCGGATGAGCCGAGAATAAAAGCCAAGCAAAAAAAAAAATATATAGATTTTTGCAGAAAGGGCTTTACGCCTTTTTTCGGCTCGTAGTTCCAAAATATTTTTTTATTTCGGTCTCCTTTTTTGTTCTAGCGACTCATTCCGCGGCCTCGCCAATAACTTTCCGACAGAGGAATTGACCTGAGGTCCTCTTTCAAGATCAGGACGATTATCCTTGTCAGCTCAATAGGTAGTTAACAAATTTATGTCCATCCCCAGGCGTCGGGTACTTTTCTTTTCCCCACCACCCTTGTAGCCGTCATCTGTAATTCGCGCAAGTGTGTCTGCACCCCTTAGACTTCACGAAAACCGTTTTCTCGTAGCAAAACTCCATTCTTCCCTGCCTAGGAGCACCCTTTCCTGCATGTTTATACAATATTCGAGTAGGCAGAGTGAAGTCCTGCGAAGTACCCACTCAAAGTACCCCCCAATCCCAACTAGGTCATCCGACGGGTTCGACCAAAAAGCTATGCTTACACACAAGACTACCCTTCTCTGAAAGCTTCGCGAGCCTACTGGTCTTCAGATCACTCAGAAAGGTTTACTGCACAAGGCTCCTGCAGAGGCGGCGCTTCGCGCCGCGAATATCAGATGCTCAGCTCCGCACAACATAGGGATTAAAACGCTTTCAGAAAAAACATAAAATAATAGAAGATCCGGCATGCAAAACACAGCAATCATGAAAGATTCACAAATTAGAAATGCTATCATATACTCTTTTTTATAACTTTTAATACTGGACCAACCTACTAAAATACAAATAGGAATTAAAAATGTGGTCAAGACCACGAAAAATAAAGAGATACCATCTATACCTATATAAAAATTGATGTTTGAATAAGGAAGCCATCGAATGGTTTCCACGAATTGAAATTTGGCTGTAGAATTATCAAATTGTATCCAGAAAAGAAGGGAATATAAGAAAGTAATCAAAGAGGTGCACAAACCAATACTTCGTATCAGTCGTATTCTGGGATCGGGGATAACGAAAAGAATGATGCTTCCTAATAAAGGACACAGAATGAGACCACTGAGATTGGAATAAAATGGAGCTAAAAATTGTAACATAAATGTTGACTCTTTTTCCAGAAGATCCCGGGGACGCAGCTTTCTCCGCAGGCCGCGGGTCCATATTTCCTCCCGGCTTTCCAGCCATAGAGGCCTTATGGGTATATCATCAGCTTCGCCCTGCACTTCTATACATAAAGCCCGCAATAATTGCATAACTTGATGAGCTTTTATACGCGCATACTATGTAATTGCATGCTTCGCCTTTCACCGCTTTGTTCAATGCTCTAGGGTTTGAAAAATCTATAGAAAGACATTTGAAAAATCTATAGAAAGACATTTGAAAAAATCTATAGAAAGACATTTAAAAAATCTATAGAAAGAAATTGAAAAAATCTATTTTTAATCTATTTTTTAATCTATTTTTTAATCTATTTCTTAATCTATTTTTTAATCTATTTCTTAATCTATTTTTTAATCTATTTCTTTTGCTTGTTAGGCTTTCTTATAAAGGGCCTCAGCCCTCCCTCTCGGCGGGGCCAAAAAAAGGGCGTAGCACTGGCTTATCATTGCGTCCCTCAAAGTTTCATGGTATTATATAAGGAAGTATGCCCCTTTAGTTCGTGCTAATGTCGTTTTCAAAATGAATAAATAGAAAACTCACTATGTAAATAAAATACAATCGATTATCTACCCAGAAAGAAATAAAATCCCACGGACCTATTATGGTAATAAATATGGTTAAGCCGATCAACATTACAAAAGCATAATGATAAACAAAACCACTTTGAAGTTTACTTATCTGCTTGGCTAATTTTCGAAATGTGTACGAAATTCCATAAGGTCCCAGGATTTCAATAGCACCCTTGTCTAAAACTTTAAATGAAACTTCATATCCAAAACGCAAAAAGAACCTGACTATAAAGTCATTGAAAAGTTTATCAAAAAACCAGCGCTTATTTAAAAAGCAATAGAATCGATTACCCAAAGTACTAGTTTTCAAAGCAAAAATGAATGGATTTGCTACAAAATTTATATTATATGCCATAAAAGCACCTAAAGTACTAAACAAAATAGGAATTAGTTTAATAATTGTTGGAGTAGCAAACTCGGATTCGGCAATAATTTCATTTTTTGGTAGTATGAAAAGAGAATTAGCCCAAAAATTGGTACCTAAACCAATCATCATATCGGTTCCTAAGCCGTTCCATTGCTGGAACGGCTTGGCTTCAAAACCGTACGTGAGGCTTCCGCCTCATACGGCTCCTCTCAGAATTTTTACGTCTTCTTGCTTGTCTCCAATATGGCAGTGCTTGTTCATAAGTTCTCTACGAACACACAAGGATTTCACGTTGATGTGCTCTACTTTTAGGCTCTCATGGTTTTCTAACATGTTTGGGCGATGTAATAAAGAAAGAGCCCTTTAGCTTTTTGGTTACCGCATTTGGAACCTTTAGATTTCAGTAGATAGTAGTTCCGTTAAAGGTGCGCAGTAGAACGGAGAAGTCAAGAGCAAAAAAAAAATCTAGATTTTTTTGCTGTTGCGCTCTTTTTTCACGCGGCTTTCCATTTTTTTTATCGGGCTCTTATTTTGTCTTGCCAACATGTGCTTGTGGCTAGCTATCCAACTCAGTTTGACCAGGTAATATTCTCTTTTCACCCCGAAGGCCGTTGTGCGAGAGTCGTACAAAATCCAGTTATCTTGGTATACTTTCTTGTTGAAGAGCCAGCTTCTCTTTTCGGGGAAGTACTTTTGTTTGATTCTATCACGACCCCATGTCGGATGCCGTCGGTATACCCATGCTCGGATCTTTTGAAAGATATCATGGTCTAATCTCCGAAATAGATTGTTGCATTCAGAGTATTTGAAGTAGTTGCCCCATCCTACTATTTGGGGTACTAGGGTCATGATAAGTTGGTAGGCTGCTTTTCCTTTTGACAATTGAATGGCCCGTCGCATATCTTCGAGAAATCTCCGGCGAGACTCACGAGACGGAGTTATTAAAGTTCTAACTTTGCCCCATTTCCAGATATGATTGATTGAAAACCCTAGAAATTGGAACCCGGATCCAGTGTCGACTACCTGGATTTTCTCTGAGTGCAATTCTAGTCCCATGCACTTTAACCATTCCCTCAGGAATGCCTGAGCTTGTTCTATGATCTCTTTGGATTGGTGAAGTACAACGAAGTCGTTGGCATATCTAACCAGTATCGGAGTTGGTCCTTTGGGATATGCTTTCAGTGACCACTCCGTTAAAGCCGTCTCCATCCCATGGAGAGCAATGTTGACTAGCAGTGGAAAGATCACGCGATAGGTGCCCCTTTCCATGTACTGAGCATTATTTCCTAATCCGGTCATGAGGTTGACTTTAAGCCAGGCTTTGACCTGTTTGGCTAAATTAGGCAAAGTTTTCAGTTTGTTCAAGAGGGCTTGGTGGTCGATGCGATCGAAACATTTGGAAATGTCCGCGTTCAAAACATACTTGGGCTTGGCTCGAATAGCGTCGAATATGGCTTTGATGGCATCCTGGTAGCTTCGTCCGGGTCTGGATCCATAAGAATTGGGTTCGAAGCGGGCTTCCCATTCAGTTTCTAAGGCCATTTTGATTAAAGCCTGCTTCGCTCTGTCTTCAATAACGCAAATAGGCCAAAAAGATAAAAAGACGCGAAGTTTAGTTCGAAAAAAAAAATATAGATTGTTTTTTGCTTTCCATTTTCCAGGCGCAAAGCGTGCCTGATTGACTCTACGTTTTGTTGCGCCTAGTGCAGAAAAGGCGCAACAAAATCTATATTTTTTTTTTGCTCGTAGTTTTCTGGGGTGCTCTCCTCCTCTTCGGGGCTTTGCTATTATCATCTGACGAACGGGCGTAGCCTTTCCATCCAATTGAAGACCTCTTGCCATCTCCATTTTTTGTGATCCCGAGGCAACCAACTTCTTGTAAATGTCAGGGTCCTTTTTCCTTTGGTTCTCCCGCGTAACTTGTCTTACGGCTAAGAGTCTGGCATGTAGATTTCGTATGAGTCTAAATTGTAGAGCACGCATCTTGTCCATATTGTCGGAGCGAGAAGCTTGGTAAATCCTGGTTTGGAGTTTAAAAACAACTGCCTCGACCTTGGGCCAAGGAATTTGTTCCCAGGGTATCGTTTGGGTATCTATGTAGAACCTACTCATAACTTATTCTCCTTTCCAGTTTTTACTGAAATCCTAAATCTCCAAGTGGGCATAATAAAAATGCTGCGAAAAGAAATCTATTTTGGCTGGCTGCACTCTGCGGCCTTGGCTTTTTAGAGAATCCTACTCTCGTTGGGTTTATAGCTTGGCAGCCCGCCGCAAGGGAGCCCTACCAGAGTTTTCCAGTTTTGAGTGTATTGGATAGTTATAGCGGCCCATAGGCGCAAGATGTACTTTGCGGGGTGGTCTCTTGGACATAGTCCTTTCAGACAGTGGCCATTTAGTCCAAGGTCCATTGGATGTTCAATGCAAGACCAAAAATTTGCACTGCAAGTACCCTTCATTCCTCCTTTTCATTCTAGGATCCGTCCTTCAGTGTGGTCAGTACTTGATACTGTCGGGCAACAAAGCTTACACTTGTTTACTTATAGTGGTTCACCAAGGCCTCTTTCCTCCTCCCTTTTTTGCTCACCTTCAACTCGAGGGCTGCCGGACCTCCTACAAAGGGAGGAGAGTCGACTGAACATCTCAGCCATTGGCGGGAATTTCGCCCGCATCCAATTCTCAATTATTGTCCACTTCGAAAAATAATCTATTTTTTGAGTGAGCAACAGCCGCTTCGTCACAGGAGTGACTTATGGGCTAACAGGTCACACTTTGGCCACGTATCCTACGAAAATACTTCCAAAAGCCGAAAAGATTAAAGGGATTGCCATAAGAATGGGCGCATCATGACATCGTAAGATGTCTCGCTTGAATGAATTTGTTGATGCTAAAAAAGTTAGAAAAAGTAGACGAAAAGAATAATAGGAAGTGAAGAAGACAGAAACACTTCCCAACCAGAAAGCAAAGTTACCACTAATCGTATATTTAGTATAAGCGAGCTCTAAAATAACATCTTTAGAATAAAATCCAGTACGAAAAGGAAAACCTATTAAAGATAAACTGCCTATAAGCATCATGGCATAAGTGAAAGGTAACAAGGAAGCAAGCCCTCCCATCTTACGCATATCTTGCTCATCCGACATGGCATGAATCACTGAACCTGCACTCAAAAAAAGTAATGCTTTAAAAAAAGCGTGATTCATTAAATGAAATACGCTGACGGAATAGTTGGAAATACCGCAAGCAAATATCATATAGCCTAATTGGCTACAAGTTGAATAGGCTATGACCCTCTTTAAATCATTCTGTAATATTCCAGTGGTTGCCGCGAAGAATGACGTCATAGCCCCTACGAAAGTAATAACAATCAAAGCAGTGGATGAATATTCGAATAAAGGGGAGCACCTTGCTATCATAAAAACGCCTGCTGTTACCATAGTAGCTGCATGAATCAAAGCAGATACTGGAGTGGGCTACTCTTTAATAATCTCTTACGCTCCCATAAGGCAAAGAAATACTATTTTAGAGCATTGGGTAATAAGCTGATGGGCCTAGCAAGAGTAGGGACTGTATCTTCCACTTATGAAATAGAGACTCTCCCAAGAAGAATCTTACGGATGCTGCGTCCCTAACAACTAAGATGTTTTTCTTCTTTTATACATGAGACACCGTCTCAGCTCCATCCTCCCAACGCTTTTCGTGAGTATAGATATATTTCGCGAAGCAAAAAAAATATTTAAGCTTTTTTAAACTGCATCCTGGTAGATTCAGCGCGCGGCGCTTTGGTGAGGATGACAATAAGGCTGGGCTCAGGCGGAAAGTTGGGATGTAACATCAGGCCGCGCTGTAAAAAAACAATATATATATTTTTTTCCGTTTCCAGCTTATAACCAAACTGATGAGGAGTATTTGATTCAATACAAGGTTTTCTACATGCCCAAACCCTATACGGATCCTTCTATTCCATAAGACCTGCATATCTAGACTATATAATCTAAAAAAAAGATGATCGAATCTTCACGACAAAAGAATGCTTCGTATCTTAGTTAAATCTGGTCAGCTTCGCTTTTCAAGAATAAATTCCATTTCGGACAAGAGGTCTCACGTACAGTCTCTGAGGATCCTATAGAGCTCCTTCAGCCTTTACTTCGTTGGGTGGGCTTGGCCTTCCTTTATAGGTTTCCTGCCGATTGGCCAAAATGAGATATTTTTCCGATGGGGACTCTCATTTGATCGACGATTCCGGCATACAGTGAGATTGGTATAATGTACCTATTGGCACATGAGAGCCCTCAGATATTCGAAAACCCTCCATTGCATCAGGTAACCGAGTATGCAATCCTATTTGTGCAGATTTCCCAACAGCGCCGATGAAAAGTAAGATACAAATAACAGTTATGGCATGAAATCTCATATTGCAGAAAATAAAATAATGATGGGGTTCGGAAAAGGCGCTGGCACGAGCAAAAATAGTCGAAAAGTCTACTGTTTGAAAAATAGTAAAACAACCCATAATCCCGAGAGCTAATCCGAAATCACCTACTCGATTGACAAGCATAGCTTTTATAGCTGCTTTATTGGCCTGAAGTCGTGTAAACCAGAAATTAATTAACAAATATGAAGCGAGACCTACTCCTTCCCATCCTAAAAATAATTGGATAAAGTTATCTCCGGTGACCGACATTAGCATAAAAAGAGTAAAAATGGATAAATAGCACATAAATCGAGGGCTGTGTGGATCCTCAGACATATATGAAATGGAATAAAGATGAACTAAGCTACTTACAAATGTAACCACAATTAACATAACTACAGTCGGACTATCAAACACAGAGTCAAAAGTTTTATTTTACTGGGGCCTTTAATCGCAGAATCAAGCAGGAAATTTTTTGCGTACCGCAATGCGGCGGCCGTTCACTCGAGTAAAATAATAAAGTGCTCCCCGAACCGTGCAAGATAGTTACCTATCACACGGCTCACCAACTTGAGATTGTCATTAAGGCTTGGAGTAACCATTGTATGTTTAAGCGGGCCGCAGCAAAAAATAGATTTTTTTTTATTCGCTGCATATTCTTTTTTTATCGCTTAGCCGTATAGTGTCGCTTACCTTTGCCACTCAAGCGTACGGCATCTGCCGACTTAGGCCCCTTCCCTTCTGCTGATATCAATGTTCTTCTGAAAAAACTCGCAGCAAAAAAATTTTTGAATATTTGAAGCGGGTAGGCAGGTACTACGAGCCCTCTGTCCCACGCATCTCTATCTAGAAAAATGTATGGTTCACCGGTTCCACCGAATACTCTATCGATACCGAGACATAGGTGCGCTTGAAGTGGTGTGCTGTCCTTATTGGACTCAGGCCCCCTATTTGTTCAGGCATATGCGCCCTCTTGCTGCCTATATGCAGGGGGAACGCGGGCCTCGCCCGATGCGCCAAGTTTGGGATACCTCCTCCACCTTACGTTCGTGACCTACGGCCTCACCTGTGTCTCAAAGACACGGTCGGGGCACAGCCAAGGATATTTTTGGCTACGTCCAGTATGCCCGTTTCCCGACATGCTATGATGCTCTACAGGAGTTCGCCCCAGAGAGTGAGTCGAGTCCGTCTCACCGCAGAGCAACTGCAGCGTCCAGATAATCTATCTATCCAGCAATTCATCCGGTGACTTCGCGGTCGCCAAAGAAGCCCCAAGAAGCATCAAACATCTCGGAAAAAATCCATGGAGCAATTTTCATATAGCAAGCACTGGCTCCCAGTGCAACTTCATAAAAAGCAATCAAAGAGAAAATGAAAGATAATGAAACACACGTGGTTGTGACTATAGCAGTTCCTCGTAAACCGAGAAGACGACCAAAAGCACCTGCTACACAACTACCTAGTAAAGGTAAAGTTACAATTAATAAATACATACATAAATCATTTTTTTTTATTGTGACCAAAATACAGTCGATTGGATAGATAATTGATTGTATTTTGGGCGACAGCTGCACGAGCCGAGACTTAGATGAAGGCTCTGTCAATCTTACTAAATTGACACAGCCCAACAAATCAAGTTTTTGGCGCATCCAATAGAGTTCGCCGCATGCCATTACTATATAATGACATAATTGAAATTGAAAGAGAGGTCATCTTGGATCACTCTATTTTATTAGTAATCCACTCACCATCCGCAACGCAAGGAGTGTCAAAATTTTGTTTTACTAAGTGCCGGAAAAAACTCTTTTTTTGCGCACAGCGGGCGGAACAAGCTTGGCTACGCTGCTGTTATCACTTTATTGGTCTTTGTGGAAGCCGATGGCTTATGCAATCAATATTTTGCTTGGCAAAAACTCATAGGGCCATTTGAGTGATAGAAGAGAATAAGGCGGACAAAAAAAATCTTTATTTTTTTAGCCTACTTCGTTCGCGAAGCAATTCAGCAGAGGAGAAGAATAACCCCTGGCTAAACGAAGCCTTTATTTGATTGACGGAAACGATAGGAAATAGAGGGCTGGGCCCTTAGCTTTGAACACAATTGCAAGACCACAGAATAAAAAAAAAATATATATATATATATAGATATATATATATTTTTACTTCCTCGCCAACTTATTATTTTCTACTATATCCTATTATATAGATGGCGAAACTACGTAAAACAAAGCTCAAAATTTTAACCTTTGCACTTTATGATTTTCTCATAAAAAAGCATTATCTTCTTTCAGTTCTAAATAGAGGTTTTGGAGTATTCTGCATATTGTATAAAAGTCATTGCCATTGCCAAGGCAACCATGGTTAGATTAAATTGAATCATTTTTTCGGCACTATCTCGGATCTAAGATAGATTAGTATAAATCAATAAAAAAGGAGTCTCTACACACCTTGAGACAGAGGACTATAGATTTTTCAAATATTTGAAAAAATGCCGCAGATTCAGCCGAGCCGGGATAAGCCGGAGATGTCTATAAAATGAAATGGCAAGAGGGAAACGAAAGATGGGGATTGTGTTAAAGAAAAAGATTGTGTTATTGTGTTTCGATTCTGCGCTTCGCTTGCCTAAGCTCACTTGGTGAAAATGGTAAACACGACAGACTTAAAATCTGTTCCTATGGGTTATCGGTTCAAGTCCGATAGTGAGTATACTCGCTTGGTGAAAATGGTAAACACGGCAGTCTCAAAATCTGTTCCTATGGGTTATCGGTTCGAATCCGATAGCGAGTATTTTAATGTCTGAATTGGAAAAAAGGGCGAGTATAACTTAATAGGTGAAAGTGTCAGATTGTGAATTTGAAAACACGGGTTCAAATCCCGTTATTCGCCAAAAAAACAAATCATCCATTACTATTTGTGTTAGTTAACTATAATAGTTAACTATTTGTGTTAGTTAACTAGAATAGTTAACTATTTGTGTTAGTTAACTATTTGTGTTAGTTATTAAGTGGTTGGTTATCTTCTGGTGACTAAGCAACCCTCCTTGCGTCTTTTCTTGTATAGTGGGTAGAGCATAAATTGGCTTGTTCAGACAAGAACATAGAGAATTATATGGGTAAAAAATGAGCTCAAAAAGTTGTTGAAATACTGATGTTATTTCTAAATTAGCCGCTTTTTTTATATCCATATGATTGACTAAAGTAGATTGAAGTTGTCCGTATAATAAAACTAGATTTTGGTTGTATGAGGCCAAAGGTAATAACTGTGACCATGTATTATCTGGTGCTTCTTTGGTCAAGTACAAGATACAAGTGGGACCTGCGCTAGAAGCAAGCTGCTCAATAAAACCACCTTGCTTGTTTTTATGTGGTAGTTTTCTCTTGTAATTTGGTCGAAATAAAGTTCTACCTCGAAAGGCACACAATAGATTTTTGAGTTGTCGCCATTGTCGACTTGTCAAGCCACTACAATGAAATAAAAGAATATATGGAGATTTTTTTTCAATCTCTTGGGCTTTTTTCCGTATAACAATTTGTTTTATTAGCATAGGATCATTATTATTATTTTTTTTTTAGTTTTTTTTCTTCTTCTTCTTCGACATACCCTGAATTTAAGTAAGTGATGCCGGGTTTTTTTTCTATATCAAACAAATGCTATGTTTGTCAACATGGTTTCTATTTTCTGAATAATAAACCGCATAGCACAAATAGTGGAGGTGAGGGCAACCTTGCGTCGTACTATACAATAATTTTGTTAAGGCACACAATAGATTTTTGAACAGAAAAATATTTTTTTTCGAACCTCGTATCTTTAGCCATACTAATTGGACCTTCTCGCTTTTTTAAACCTTTGGCCAGAGGACACAAGGCTCAGCCCTGAGCTCCATATTCTAGTTTATTTCCACGAAAAAAGCATTTATGCGTTTTCTAATGATGAAATTGAAGCCCGCATGCTTCGCCCTGCTATGCTCTTCGGCTTCGATGAGTAAGTAGAGAAAGTAGGTTGAAACTACCTACGCGGGCCATTACTCTGTATTCTTCCTTGTCTCGATCAGGAAATATTATGGTATTGCGGTTCTTCTAGAATGAAAAGTTACTTAGTGGGTGTGTTTTTTGCGTGTATGGCGTCACGTTCAGAATTCTTATGACATTTTACAACTCTAGAGCCGACCAGTAGCCTGATCGTTTGCAACATACATGGGCGACAATCCAGCGCCACAGAGCTGCGTTATACCGCCCCAATAATTGTTGTTCGTTTTAATGGCTTTTTCTGCTATATTGCTATATATGATGATTCATAGGAACTGCGTCCTTAGGTGTTTCAAGCCTAACCCATCGTTCGGTCAGCTTTGTTTTCAGGGCTATTCCGTTTCATATTCCAGTTACTTATATATTATAGAGTAGACAATCCCATCATAATCAAGTATCTATTGTTGGGGTCTTCATGGTATGAGTTATTTCTAGTATCCTTTTATCCGGTTCTTTTCCTTGGTACCCAAGGCTTCATTGG